AACCATTGAGTATGTCTCTTCTGATTGTGTTGGTGTGAACGCACGGAATGTGTTAGCAGCATCACCATCTTCAAATAATGTGTTTTCCACAGTTGCACCGTGAATAGCACAAAGTAAAGCACCACCTAAAATACCAGCAACACCCATCATGTGGAATGGGTTTAATGTCCAGTTGTGGAAACCTTGTAAGAATAATAAGAAACGGAAAATTGCCGCAACACCAAAACTAGGTGCGAAGAACCAGCTTGCTTGACCTAATGGGTATAATAAGAAAACTGAAACGAATACAGAAATTGGACCTGAGAACGCAATTGCGTTATATGGACGGATACCAACTAAACGTGCAATTTCAAATTGACGTAAACAGAATCCGATTAGACCAAATGCACCGTGTAATGCGATGAAAGTCCAAAGCCCACCGATTTGACACCAACGTGTGAAATCACCTTGTGCTTCCGGACCCCATAAAAGTAATAATGAGTGACCCATACTATTTGCTGGAGTAGATACTGCAGCAGTTAAGAAGTTACAACCTTCAAGATATGAACTTGCTAAACCATGTGTATACCAAGATGTAACAAAAGTAGTACCAGTCATCCAACCACCTGCTGCTAAGTAAGCAGTTGGGAATAATAATATACCTGACCAACCAACGAAAACAAATCGATCTCTTTTTAACCAATCGTCAACAAGATCAAATAAGCCACGTTCTTGGTTTTGCCCAATTGCAATGGTCATATTTTAAATAATCCTTTAATTAAATGTTTTATTAGGTAAACAATCCTTAATAAATTTTACCTATGTCTTTTCAGCTTATAACATTTATTATATATCAAAATAATCGAAATAGGTAAAATTTTCGAATTTAATTAAATTATTTAAACAAATAAAAATTTACAAATCTTGTTTCTTTAAGCTTAACTTAAAGAAACAAGATTTGATTAACTAATATCATCAATAGAAATGTACATAAAGAATAATGCCATACTAAGTGCTGGAAAAACTAGACCAACAATAGGAACTAAAATTGAAGGTAAAAATGCAGCTGTCATATTTTTATCGTAATAAAGTTTTCTAATTACTAATTATTTATATAGTAACCCGATATTATTGATTATATACGAAAATATGTTAGAATTAAACATTAATATAAATCAAAAATTTAAATAGTTTTATAGTAGAATTAATATTATTAAATCTAATATTTTTAATCTTAGAAAATTTATACAATATATTTCATAATTATGGAAACTTTACTATTATCTCGTTTACCAGAAGCGTATGTTATTTTTAGTCCAATTGTAGATGTATTACCAGTTATCCCAGTTTTCTTCTTATTATTAGCTTTTGTATGGCAAGCAGCAATTGGATTTAGATAAATTTTAAATTTATATTCCCAATTTCTTGTTCGATCATTGTATAATTATTTACAATTATGTGAAATTACATAATTAAATTTATCTTTTTAATAAAATAACAAGAAAATGGTAGAACCTTTATTATCTGGAATTGTTTTAGGATTAATCAGTGTAAGTGCTGCAGGTTTATTTGTTGCAGCTTTCTTACAATACCGTCGTGGTAATCAATTTGAATCTTAAATTATTAGAAATCTTACAAATTTTTAATTTGTAAGATTTTTATAAAAGAAAACTTATTCATTATAATTTTTTGAAAATCTATTGACTCTTTCTCGTTAATTTGTTAATCTAATATCTAACAGAGCTTGGTTTGTATCGTTAGATTTCGTATTTTTGCTATATAAAATTAAATCGCTGGTGTAGCTCAATGGTAGAGCAACGGATTTGTAATCCGTAGGTTGGGGGTTCAAATCCCTTCACCAGCTTCTCATTTTTTAAAAACATATATTTTCTTTTATTAACTTCTAAGATTACCATAAGTTAATTAATTCATATCATTTTTATAATTTCGTTGCTCAAAAGACAAGATAAAACTTAATTATAAGAATAACAAATTCAGTAAATTAACCAGAACCATTTTAAAAGATCTAAGAATATCTACTCGTTAAACAACAAGACTTATTCAACCTAGCCTAATATTGTATTTAATAGATTATTTTATTTAAAATCAATATAAATAAAATGTTGTTAATAGGATTGCTACTTTAATTAGTTTTAATTATAGGCCCAGTAGGAATCGAACCTACATTGGAAACTTAGAAGGTTTCTGTCCTAATCCGTTAGACGATAGGCCCTTAATAATAATAATGGGTAATACAGGATTTGAACCTGTGACCTTCTGCTTGTAAGGCAGACACTCTACCGCTGAGTTAATTACCCAGTACTTTCTACAAGTATATTTATACAAAAAAATGGACAATACGTCAATATTAGAATTATTAAAATTAAGGTTCTTTAATTTTAATAATTCTAATATTGTTTTTTAATGTTAAATGTGTTAAAGTATTAGTAAAAAGGGTCGGTGCCCGAGTGGTTAAAGGGGGCGGATTGTAAATCCGTTGCGTAATGCTACGTTGGTTCGAATCCAACTCGGCCCATTTTATTTAAATTCTGAAAATAGTTATAAAATTTATAATCCAACCATACTTCGAATAATAATAAATAATAAAGTGAGAACCACAGATAAACCAATAAATATAATCCCTCGAAATTTTTTAATCTTAAATAAATTTTTAAGAGGTGCTAATATTACTAATATTAACCCAGCTACACTACTGATAAAAAAGCGTGGATAACGGGATATATTAACCCAAAAATCATTCATAATGTCTTATATTATCATTTTAACTCTTACTACAATTATATATAATTTTTAAATCAATCACAAAATTCTATTATTGGAAATTAAATAAATTGTTAGTTTATTTTTATAATTTATGGTACACTGATATAAGTATAGGTAGTGTAAGGCTCTGTAGCTCAGTGGTTAGAGCAGGGGACTCATAAGCCCAAGGTCGTAGGTTCAAATCCCACCAGAGCCATCTACTTATTTAAGTTTATTTAGTTTAGGAGAAATGGCTGAGTGGTCGAAAGCAATAGATTGCTAATCTATCGTACAATTTATTGTACCCAGGGTTCGAATCCCTGTTTCTCCTTTATTAAAAAACAAATAAAAAAACATTGACAAATTTAAAAAGTTAATTAAAATAGAAAACGATAATAATATGGGATTGTAGTTCAATTGGTTAGAGCACCGCCCTGTCACGGCGGAAGTTGCGAGTTCGAGTCTCGTCAGTCCCGATACAGTTAAACGCTTAATTTTTATCATATTTGTAACATTTATGGATCTTTTCTATTCTAAATATAAAAAATTTAAAACTATTTAATAATAATATGGAAAATATTATTATTAAATAGTTTTTATTCGCCTTGAACTTTTAATAAACCAAATCCTAAAGAAAGGCCAAATAATGTCATGCTGAAGCAAACAACTGCTGGAGTAATAATTTCTGCACTAGCGTACGGGAATATTGCTTTGATTAATTCCATAATTTTTTTAATTTTAAATGTTACAAAAAGTTTTATTTAAATAATTAGAAACCATTTCGAGCCCATACTGTTAACGCTAATGAAAATGTAAACATTGTCATTAAACCGGCCCATCCTAGACTTAAAATATCCATAAAATTATAATTTTTAATTTATTTAATTTTTATAATTTAAAAGGAGTTTAAAGCCTTTTAAATTATTTTTTAATTAATATTGTAATTATACAATACCATTTGTCCAATCAACATCAACATCATCAAGAATTAATGATGAATTATAAATTTGTAAAATAATTAATAAAAATACTAAAAATGCTGCCATTGTAACAGCCATAATTGGAGTTGTTCCCCAACCTGGTGCAACTTTACCATATTCAGCATTTAATGGACGTAAAATTTCACCTAATCTTGTTCGTAATGCCATAAAAATATTTTATATTTTTAATAAATTAATTTTTCTAGTATATGTTATATAATATTAAAACGTTAATTTAACTAAATATATAACATGGAAACAGCCACTATTCTTGTAATTTTTGTATCAAGCTTACTCTTAGGAATTACCACGTATTCTGTTTATACAGCTTTTGGACCAGCGTCAAAAAATTTACGTGATCCGTTTGAAGAGCATGAAGATTAAAAATAAAACCAATTAATTGGTTTTATTTTTTAATAATTCTAGGCGTTTCTCTAAAGAATACTGCAAAGAAAATTACAATTAAAGTACCGATAAGTAAAAATGTATAAACTAATGCTTCCATTGTCTTTGTCTAATCCTATTTAAATTATAAAGAACTTAATTAAAAAATGAACTGTTCTCTTATACAGCACCTTGTTTTTTCGTTGATCTATCACCAAGTTTTTGGAATACACCAAATTCTACTTGTTCTGTTACTTCTGCGCCAATACCCGTAAATACATCACGGAAAATTGTACGGCCACCATGCCATAAATGACCAAAGAAGAATAGTAAAGCAAAGTTAGCGTGACCATAAGTGTACCAACCACGTGGGCTACTTCTAAATACACCATCTGATTCTAAACTTGTTCTATCAAATTCGAAAACTTCACCTAATTGTGCTTTACGAGCGAATTTTTTAACTGTAGGTGCATCTTTAAATGTTTGACCATTTAATTTACCACCGTAGAAATCAACGGTTACACCAACTTGTTCAATACTATATTTTGATTCTGCTCGACGGAATGGGATATCAGCACGAATAATACCATCTTTATCTACTAGAATTACTGGGAATGTTTCGAAGAAGGCTGGCATACGACGTACTGTTAATTCACGACCTTCTTTATCACGGAAAATTGGATGACCTAACCAAGCTTCAGCAATACCATCACCTTTGTCCATAGCACCAGCTCGGAATAAACCACCTTTTGCTGGGTTGTTTCCAATATAATCATAGAATGCTAATTTATCTGGAATTCGTGACCATGCTTGACTTTCAGATAAACCTTCACTTACAGATGCTTCAACTTGACGTTCAATTTCTTGTTGGAAGTATCCGCTATCCCATTGGTAACGTGTTGGACCAAATAACTCAATCGGAGTAGCTGCAGCACCATACCACATTGTACCTGATGTTACAAATGCAGCAAAGAAAACAGCTGCAATACTACTTGATAATACTGTCTCAATATTACCCATTCGTAATGCACGATATAAACGTTGTGGTGGACGTACGTTTAAATGGAAAATACCTGCAAAAATACCTAAAATACCAGCAGCAATGTGATGTGATGCAATACCACCCGGGTTAAACGGGTTAAATCCATCTGCACCCCAAGCTGGAGCTACTGGTTGTACTTTACCTGTAATACCGAATGCATCAGAAACCCAAATACCAGGACCAAATAAACCTGTTACGTGGAATGCTCCAAAACCGAAACATAAGATACCTGATAATAATAAGTGAATACCAAAGATTTTTGGTAAATCTAAAGCAGGTTCGCCTGTTCTTGGATCACGGAATAATTCTAAATCCCAGTAAACCCAATGCCAAATTGCTGCTAAGAAACATAAACCTGATAAAACGATATGTGATAATGCTACACCTTCAAAACTCCAAAGACCTGGGTTTGAAACACTCTCACCAGTAATACTCCAACCACCCCAAGAATCAGTAATTCCTAGACGAGTCATAAAAGGCATAACAAACATACCTTGACGCCACATTGGGTTTAAAACTGGATCTGATGGATCAAAAACAGCTAATTCGTATAAAGCCATTGATCCAGCCCAACCAGCTACTAAGCCAGTGTGCATAATATGTACTGCAATTAATCGACCTGGGTCATTTAAAACAACTGTGTGAACACGATACCATGGTAATGCCATAGTAATACATCCCTCAATATAAATAATGGTTTTTGACTTTCTTACAACTAAACTGAATAAAAGTTAGCTAATATACTATTATAAGCAAATATAAGAAAAATTAATTAATTTAATTATGTCGAGATAAAAAATATTCTTGGACTTAACTTTTTTTGTTTATATAAGTGCTTTACTTGTATAAAGATTCGAAATACGATAGACTTAAAAATAAATAAATATAATTATTTTCTAACTTTATAAATTTTAAAAATAAACAAATTTTATGGCAAAAAAGAGTATGATTGAGCGAGAAAGAAAACGTATCAAATTACATAATAAATACGCGTTAAAACGATCAAATCTATTAAAAGCTTATCAATCAGAAGAAAATTTTACAGTAAAATTAGAACTTCATTCAAAACTTCAAAAATTACCTCGAAATAGTGCTAAAACAAGAATTCGAAATCGATGTTGGAAAACTGGTAGACCACGTGGGTTTTTCCGTGATTTTGGTGTATCACGAAATGTTCTAAGAGAAATGGCTCATCAAGGTTTATTACCTGGAGTTACTAAATCAAGTTGGTAAAATAAATTTCTTCAAATTAAATTCACAGATTTTTATTAATTTAATTTACAATTATAAGTATAACGTTAAAAGATTATTTAAACGCTTTTTTTACAATTTAACATACTAAGATTTTTAGAATTGAAATGATCTTAATTTAAAAATTCGGGAGTTTATAATGATTTATGATTCACAAGTTTATACAGCGTTAACTATTGCATTGTTAGCTGGTATTTTAGCTATTCGTTTAGGTTCAACACTTTACGAATAATAATAAATATTAAAGAAATAATTTAACTTATTTCTAATTAGATAAGAAACTTTCTTTATTAGTAATTGATAATACGCTATGGTAACCGATAATTTAAAAAAATTTACTAGTCCAGTTTTCCCGTTTACAGCCATTGTTGGCCAAGAAGAAATGAAATTAGCTCTGCAATTAAATGTAATTGATCCAAAAATTGGTGGAGTTATGATTATGGGTGATCGAGGAACTGGTAAATCAACGACGATTCGAGCAATTGCAGATTTACTTCCAGAAATCGAAGTAGTAAAAGATGATCCTTTTAATTCTCATAAGTCAGATTTAGATTTGATGGGAAATGAAGTTAAACAAGCTATTCAAAATAATGAACCCATTGAAACAGAATTAATTAAAATTCCAATGGTAGATTTGCCATTAGGTGCTACAGAAGATCGAGTATGTGGGACAATTGATATTGAAAAAGCTTTAACTGAAGGTGTAAAAGCTTTTGAACCAGGTTTACTTGCGAAAGCAAATCGTGGGCTTTTATACGTAGACGAGGTAAACTTATTAGATGACCACTTAGTTGATATTTTATTAGATTCTGCAGCTTCAGGTTGGAATACTGTAGAACGAGAAGGAATTTCAATCCGTCACCCAGCTCGTTTTGTTTTAGTTGGTTCAGGAAACCCAGAAGAAGGGGAACTACGACCACAATTATTAGATAGATTTGGTATGCATGCTGAGATTCGAACAGTAAAAGATCCTATTTTACGTGTAAAAGTTGTTGAAGAAAGAACATCTTTTGACCAGACACCAATGGTTTGGATTGAAAATTATAAAGATCAACAACAAGAATTACGTGATCGTATCGTTTCAGCTCAAAAAATGTTACCAAATGTGGAATTAGAGTATGATTTACGAGTTAAGATCTCTGAAGTTTGTAGTCGTTTAGATGTAGATGGTTTACGAGGAGATATTGTAACAAATCGAGCAGCTAAAGCTCACGCAGCTTATAATGGTCGTGATAAGGTAACAGTTGAAGATATCTCAAAAATTATTACTTTATGCTTGCGTCATCGATTAAGAAAAGATCCATTAGAATCTATTGATTCTGGTGATAAAGTAGGTAAAATATTTAAAGAAGTTTTTGAAATTGAAGACTAATTTTTAAAAAATAATTTAACTATATGTTAAAAGCTATTGGATTTGTAATAAGTATTTTACTTATTATTATTATTTTCTTACGTATGCCACAAGAAAATGTTGGATTATCAAGCTTTGCTACAAAAAGCGATATACTTGGTTCACCTAGTTCAGCTGAAAGATCATTAAATATCTTAACTGCTTTTGGGATTCTAGTTTATCTAGCAATTGCCTTACAGCTTAATTTTATATCTAATTAATAAAAATTTCTTCTTGCGCAAATATTTGAGCAAGAAGAAATTTTTATTAATTATGAATTTACCAGAAACCTAATGACACAGCTTTATCAATTGGTAAACATGCACCGATGCCTAACCAAACAGCTACAAAGAAACCAGTTATAAATGCTAAACTTGCAATTGGTCGACGGAATGGGTTTTGGAACTTATTCACGTTTTCAATAAATGGTACAGTGATTAACCCTAATGGTACTGCAGCCATTGCTAATACACCTAATAATTTATTAGGTAAAACACGTAATAAGTTAAATGTCGGGAAGAAATACCATTCTGGTAAAATTTCTAACGGTGTATTAAATGGATCTGCTGGTTCACCTAGTTGAGTAGGCGCTAAAACAGCTAAACCAGTACAACATGCAAGTGTTCCTAACATAGTTAATGGGAAAATGTATAAAATATCGTTTGGCCAAGCTGGCTCTCCATAATAGTTATGACCCATTCCTTTTGCTAATTTAGCTCGTAATTTTGGATCTGTTAAATCTGGTTTTTTAATTACTGACATAATAAAATTTATTAATAATTTATATTTCTTAGTTTGTTTTTTAAATGATTATACACTTAAAATTATAATGGTCCTGAGATACCTTGTTTACGAATCATTAAGAAATGAGTTAACATTAAAACAGCAGCTGCTAAAGGTAAAACAAAAGTATGTGCACTATAGAATCGTGTTAATGTACTTTGTCCAACACTTTCACCACCTCGTAATAATAAAACAAGTGGTTCACCTACTACTGGAACTGCTGCTGGTACACCTGTTACAATCTTACATGCCCAGAAACCAACTTGATCCCATGGTAATGAGTAACCAGTTACACCAAATGAAACAGTAACAACAGCTAATGTTACACCTGTTACCCAAGTTAACTCACGTGGTTTTTTGAACCCACCAGTTAAATAAACACGGAAAACATGTAATACTAACATAAGTACCATCATACTAGCTGACCATCTATGTAATGAACGAATTAACCAGCCAAAGTTTACACTTGTCATAATATATTCAACAGAAGCGAATGCATCAACAACACTTGGACGGTAGTAGAATGTCATTGCAAATCCAGTTGCAACTTGGATTAAGAAACATGTTAGAACTAAACCACCAAAACAATAAAAAATATTCACGTGAGGTGGCACATACTTACTCGAAATATCATCAGCAATTGCTTGAACTTCTAATCGTTCCTCAAACCAATCGTAAATTTTACTCATAACATAGTTTTTACATTATTTTAACACAGTTAAGCAAAATCTAATTTTTAGTTAATTTTTTAAAAGGCGAGAGTGGGATTCGAACCCACGGAATCCGCAAAGATTCATCTGATTTCAAATCAGACGCAATCGACCAACTCTGCCATCTCGCCAAAAGATTAGCTAGAAAACTAATCTTAATTATGAACTAACTATCATATGTTGTTGTTCCACTAAATTTGATTGAAGCCGGATTTGGGTTTTTTCCAATTGAAAACCCACGACTATTAGCCGCAGTACGACTTGCATTTACTTTCTCTGGGAAAACACCATCCTTTGGATGTAAATATTGAACTTCACCACTTGGGAAAATTCGATAAATTTTATAGTTGTTAATCTTGAATGTTCGTAGTTGTGTGCCTAATGCTAAGCATTGCTCTTTACGCGCTAAGTATAATAGGTTTTCCCCATTACGCATAATCGCAGCACCACCAGTTGGCATCTCAAAGATTTGCTCTTTAGGACTAGTCCAAGTAATTGCATATTTTTCTTCAACTTCAGCTGCACGTAACCAGCCGCCAGTACTTCCACCAAAAGTAGGAAACGGTGTTTGTAAATTTAATGTCATCTGTAAAACTTTATAAATGTTTAACGTTCAATATATAATTTTAATAAAAAAAAGATTTTTTTATTAAAATTATTAGTATCAAAATTTCTAGCGGAGAATGGATTTGAACCATTGACCTTCGGGTTATGAGCCCAACGAGCTACCAGGCTGCTCTACTCCGCGAGTAGATTGAATTCTTATATATATTAAGGTTGAACGTTTATATTTATAAATATTCCACACACTATAGATTATACTACATATAACTTAAATGTGTCAATTAAATTAAAATCATAATAATATTATTATGATTTTAATTTATAGATTTAAGCAAGTGATGCTTTACCACCTGCATCTTCAATTTGTTTTTTAACATCTTCAGCAGCATCTTTTGGAACACCTTCTTGAATTTGTTTAGGTGCCGACTCAACTAATTCTTTCGCTTCTTTTAAACCTAAACCAGTGATACTACGTACAACCTTTAAAACTGCAATTTTCTTATCTGCTGGAACTTCATCTAACATTACATTAAATTCTGTCTTCTCTTCAACTTCTTCGGCTGGAGCTGCAGCTGCCATAACTACACCACCACCAACGCTTGCAGAAGCATCTACACCAAATGTTTCTTCAATTTTACTAACTAACTCTGATGCTTCTAATAATGTTAAAGTTTTTAAATCTTCTACGATTTGATCAATTTTTTCTGACATAATAAATTTTAGGTTTTAGATAATTTAATAGAATTTTAATTTTTATAATTAGAAATTAAATGTTATTCAAAACTATTTAAATCTAATTTAATAGAAGAACCCATTGTTGTGCAAATAAATAAGCTTTTAAAGTATTTACCTTTAACTCCAGATGGGCGATTTTGTTCAATTGACTTGTATAATGCTGTTAAATTTTCAATTAGTTGAACATCGGTAAAATTCGATTTACCAAAACTAACGTGAACAATACCTGTTTTATCAGCTTTATATTCGAATTTTCCCTTTTTAAACTCTGTTAAGGTTGATTCTAATGTTGTAGTAACTGTTCCTGATTTTGGAGATGGCATTAGTCCTTTTGGACCTAATACACGACCAAGTTTTGCCAATTTTGGCATCATATTTGGTGTGGTAATTAATAGATCAAACCCAATATTTCCTTGATTAATTTGATCAATTAAATCATCATTTCCAACAATATCAGCACCAGCTGAAGTTGCTTCACCAAAATTATCTTCATCCGTTAAGACTGCAATTTTGATTTGTTTTCCTACGCCATTAGGCAGAGTTACAGTTGTACGTAACTGTTGATCTGCGTATTTTGGATCAATATTTAAATTCGCATGTAATTCAACGCTTTCAACAAATTTTGTATTTGCTGTTTCTTTTAAAGCTGTGATGGCCTCATCTAAATTTAAATAAAGAGTATTTTTAGTTTTTTTTATATTTTCTTTATGACGACGGGATATTTTCCCCATAAATCTTACCTTTCTCCATTAAAAATATATTTAATTTCAATTTAATCGACAATAGAAATACCCATATTACGAGCAGTCCCTTCCACAATTTTCATAGCACTACTCATTTTAGTAGTATTTAAATCTGGTAATTTTACTGTCGCAATTTCCTCTAACTGAGCTTTTGTAATAGATCCGACACTTACCCGATTTGGAGTTGCTGAACCTTTCTTAATTTTTGCTGCATTTGCTAATAATACAGAAGCTGGTGGGGTTTTTAAGACAAATGTATAACTTCTATCTTCATAAACTGAAATTTCTACAGGAATAATCAGTCCTGTTTTATCAGATGTACGAGCATTATATTCTTTACAGAAACCCGCAATATTGACACCATGTTGTCCTAATGCAGGTCCAACAGGCGGTGCAGGTGTTGCTTTAGCAGCCGGTAAGGCAAGTTTTATTAGTGCAGTAATTTTTTTAGCCATGAAAAATTTATTACTATAATTTGATAAAAAATGTTTAAAGAATTTTGACTCGATTAATTTGTAAATTCTAATTTTAAATTATTTTAATTTTTTATATAGTAAATTAGTTACAAAATCTTTATTTTTCAAATTCTATTTAGTTAGAATATAAACCTCTTAAAAAAGAGAAACGCGCCCTGAAGGACTTGAACCCTCGACATCTAATTTTGGAGACTAGCGTTCTACCAACTGAACTAAGGACGCTTAAATTATATTATACTCTTAAACTATTAAAAGTACAAGATTTTAAATCTTTAATTAATTATTTAAAGTAAGAAATGAGACAACTGTTAACATTTAATGATCAATTATTAATTGAAAAATATTTACCTCACAATTTCTTAGCCGAGAAAACAATTTTAAATTGTTTATTAATAAATTCTGAATGTATTGAAGCTGTAATTTCTAATCTTTCCGTTGAAACATTTTATTTTCAAAATCATCAAGAGATTTATAAAGCAATTATTTTTATGTATAAAAATAAATTACCAATCGATATTCTTACTTTGGTTACTTTTTTACAAGATAATGGTTTATTACAAAAAATTGGTGGTATAAAAATATTAATCGAACTTATTGACCAAACCCCCAATATTATATACCTTGAAGATTATATCAGTCTAGTAAAAGATAAATTTTTAAGACGTTCTCTAATTAAATTAGGTTATGAATTAATAAATTCTAGTTACATAACGAACCTTTCAATGGAAGATATTTTAAATAATTTTGAAAATAGATTACTTAGCTTAACAACTGAAATAAGATCACAACGTTTATTTAGTAGTACAGAGTTATTAAATAATATACTTTTTGAATTAAAAGATAAATCTTTAAATCCTACAATGTCAGGAATAACATCCGGATTTGAAAACTTAGATTTAATGATTCAAGGTTTTCAAAGAACAGATTTAATTGTTTTAGCAGGTCGTCCGTCTACAGGTAAAACAGCTTTAAGTCTAAATATTAGTTTAAATATAATTAAAAGCTTAAAATTACCAGTTCTATTCTTTAGTCTAGAAATGTCAAAAGAACAAATTATGTATCGTTTATTAAGTATAGAATCGAATATTAATCAAGTTAAATTAAGAAGTGGTAAGTTATCTCAAAGTGATTGGATAAGATTAAATAAAGTAATAAAAATTATCTCAAAATTACCAATTTTTATTGATGATACACCTAATTTATCTGTACAAGATATACGGTCTAAAATAAAAACTATCTTATTTGAACAATCAGAACTTGGTCTTATTATTATTGATTATCTTCAATTATTACAAAATTCAAACTCGAAAACTGAAAATCGAGTTCAAGAATTATCACAAATGACTCGTATGTTAAAAAACATAGCTCGTGAATTTAATATCCCAGTTTTGGCCTTATCACAATTAAGTCGAAATGTAGAAAATCGAGTAGATAAAAGACCGATATTATCAGATTTAAGAGAAAGTGGCTCTATTGAACAAGATGCTGACTTAGTTTTAATGTTATCTAATAAGTCTGATCCTAAATTCAATCAAATTAATAATTTAGATAATTTTATTACTGAGTTAATTATCGCAAAACAACGAAATGGTCCTACGGGTAGTGTAAACTTAAGATTTGATCCAAAGAGAACTAAATTTTTTAGTATGAATTAAAACAAAGAAATTATATGAAATGCCCAGAACCAGATTCGAACTGGTGACACGAGGATCTTCAATCCACTGCTCTACCAACTGAGCTATCCGGGCTTAATCATTCTTACAACTAGTATAACATATAGACTATAAAATAGCAATAGGAATTTTTTACTAAATAAGAGTTGATTTTTAAATCAAAATTTAGTAGGATGATACTGGGTATAGGATTTGGTATGACTATTAAATTTATTTACCATGTCAGAATCGTAAGATAGCAGCATAAAATAGACATTTTTAGTTAGTATGAAACCTATACCTGATAATTAAATATATTTTTTAGTTTAAATCTTTTAATGAGAATCAAATTTCTAATTAAGCAATTTTAAATTATCAGAAAGATAATATTAATTATATTTTTTTTGTAAAAGCTGATACAATAAATACTGTAGTTAATATTACTTTTTTTAACTTTATTATTTAAAATAACAGGAAATTAAAAATGACACCTTTATTAGGAAATTCTATTACTAGTTCACTTACAATTGCTTATGTTATCTCACCTTCATTAGGGAATTTCTTCTCTAGTTTAATTGCAGGTGCTGTTGTTCTACTTGCTATTGGTGGTGCTTTAGCTTTTATTAGTCAAAACGATAAAGTTACAAGATCATAATTTGCTTAATTGTTATTTACTTATAATTAAATTTTTTAGTTTTAAAAAAGAATTAATTATATAGTTTTAGTTTTTAGTTAATCTAAATATAATGGTGGAAATGGATTAAATTGAAATTAAATATCTTATGATAAATTTTAGTTTTGGACCTAATATTTTTTTAGGCATTATTGTAAGTTTTGGAGTGTTAATACTATATTTTCTTCGAAATGTTAAACCAGAGGTTGCAAGAGATGAAGATATTTTTTTTGCAACTATTGGTTTATTGTATAGTTGTATTTTAATGGTCCATGGGTGGCGATTGGATCCAATTTTACTATTTAGCCAAGTACTTGTTATTCTTACAGTTTTAGTAGCAGGTTGGGAAAATATTCGATTGCGCGGATTAGTTGCAAATATGGCAAAATTAAAAAAAAATAGAAAAAAATAATTTTTTAATTTATTAAAATCTTGGTTTCAAGTTTGTAAACAATGTTTTTAAATTATGTTTAAAAAATATTCACAACTTTTTTCTTTAGTATTTTTTGGTATTTTTAGTATGTCAGTTATGACTGCATCAGCTATTGATTTAGATGAAGCAACACGAACAGTTGCAAAAGATGGGTCTGGTAATACAGTAGTTTTAACACCAGAACAAGTTAAACGTGGTAAACGTTTATTTAACGCAACTTGTGGTGCATGTCACGTAGGTGGTATTAGTAAAACAAATCCAAACGTTGGTTTAGATCCAGAAGCTTTAAGTTTAGCATCACCACGTCGTGATAATATTGAAGCATTAGTAGATTACATGAAAAATCCAACTTCATATGATGGTTTAGAATCAATTGCAGAAGTACATCCAAGTATTAAAAGTGCAGATATTTATCCTCGTATGCGTGCAATTACTGATGAAGATTTAACTGCAATGGCTGGTCACATTTTATTACAACCAAAAATTTTAACAGAAAAATGGGGTGGTGGTAAAATTTACTACTAATCTTAAATATTTCTAAATATTTTTCAAAAAGTAGTATATTTACTTTTTGAAAAATAGTATATTTTGTTTAAGATTGAAAAAGATTATGTAACATTTTAATAGACTAAAAGCATGTAGCTCAGTGGATAGAGCATCAGATTCCGATTCTGAAAGTCAAGGGTTCGATTCCCTTCATGCTTATAATTAAAATAGTCAAAATTATTTGGGGCTGTCTTGGTTTCGACATTTAACATTGAGTAAAGTATGATCAGGTCGAAGCTTGTATTCTTCGTAAAAATCTGCAAAAATAAAATTAATAAATGCTAATAACATAATTTCGTTTGTATTTAATTCAGTAAATAATTTTAAAACTTTAAATACATTAAAATTTGCTGTTTAAGAATTAAATAAATCTTTGATAAAAAATTATTCACTATTTATAGACTTTTTTACTTTGAATAGTTTAGACTAACTTATTACTATAATGTCTGTTATTTCAGACTAAGCCTGTGAATAAGTACGTTATACAATTTTAAATGGACGTGGGTTCAATTCCCATCAGCTCCATTAGTGCATTCGTGGCCGAGTGGTTGAAGGCACCGGACTCATAATCCGTTTTCCTCTGGAACATCACTGGTTCGAACCCAGTCGAATGCAGTTGAAATATAAATATTTTATATTGTTTTTTTAGTTATATAGTTGTAGTATTATAAATAAGAAGTAGTTCTATTTAATAGTTGAAATTTATGGTTAAATTAAATACTCAAAAAATTATTAATGGTATAGAAAATAGTTTCCTTAAAACAGATTTACCCATTTTAAAAATCGGTGATAATGTAAAAGTTGGTGTTAAAATTATTGAAGGTAATAAAGAAAGGGTTCAATTTTATGAAGGAACTATTATTGCTAAAAAAAATAGTCTTATTAACACAACAATTACTGTTCGAAAAATTTTTCAAGGAATTGGGATTGAGCGAATTTTTTTAATCCATTCCCCAAAAATTGATTCGATCCAAGTCTTACGTTCATCAAAAGTAAGACGTTCAAAACTTTACTATTTAAGAAAATTAAAAGGAAAAGCAAGTCGTTTAAAACAAACATTTTCATAGAAATAATGCTCAATTAAAATTTTAATAAAAAAATTTGGTTGGATTAGGTTTCCGTAGTATAATATAAAGTAGTGAAGTAATAGTTTAGAGTATTACTTTTTAAGTATTTAGAATAAGGAGTTATATGGCTACTTACAAAGTGACGTTATTAAGTGAAGAACACGACATCAACTCAACAATCGACTGTAATGATGACGTATTTGTTTTAGATGCAGCTGAAGAGCAAGGTATTGAATTACCATACTCATGTCGTGCAGGTGCTTGTTCAACTTGTGCTGGTAAAGTAACAGAAGGTAGTATTGACCAATCTGAGCAAACATTCTTAGATGATGATCAAGTAGAAAGCGGATTCGTTTTAACTTGTATCGCATATCCAAAATCAGATTGTACAATTTTAGTACACCAAGAAGATGAATTATACTAATTCATAAATAAAATCAAAAAGGAATGATTAATAAAAATATTATTATATCATTCCTTATAAAACTCGTAAAGTTAGAAATTTAATTCTGCAGCTTGAACTTTTTCGAATTGTTTTTTCTTTAATACTAAGAAGATTTGTGTTAATAAAACACAGAAACAGAAAGCAAGATAACCAATAATACGAATTGGATTTTGTAATACAATTTCTGATTCTTCTTGACCAAAGCCACCAACATTAGGATCAACATTTAAAGCTTGCTCAGTTTTTACAATATCTCCTGCTTTAACAGTTAAAGTTAAACCAGCTGGTACTGTTTGTGATGTTTTTGTACCATTTCCATTAATAATTGTAATATTTGACTCGCCTTTCTCTGAAGTTGAGATTTCTGCAATTTGACCAGCTTGTGTTGCACCAAATACATTTACGTTACTTTTATCACCTGTTGGATAAACTTGACCACGACCACGGTTACCACCAGCATAGAATGGGTATGTTAAATATTTAACATTTGAATCTTTTTCTGGGTCTGGTGAAACTACTGGGAAAATTAATTCTTGGTGAGTTTTACCTGCAATTGGTCCAACAACTAGAATGTTATCAAACTCAGTACTATAAGGTGAAATAAAAACGCCTTTATTTTTTGCTTTTACTGCATCTGGAATTTTACTTTTTGGAGCTAATTTAAACCCTTCTGGTAAAATTAAAATCCCACCTACATTTAAATCAGCACTTTTTCCATTTGCTCCAATTTGTTGCTTACTTGTATCGTAAGGTACTTTAATTTCTACTTCAAAAACTGAATTTGGAAGAACAGCTTGAGGAGCTTCAATTTCAATTGCTTTTTGATTTAAATGACAATTTGCACAAGCTAATTTACCATTTGCTGCACGAGGATTTGAATAGTTCTGTTGTGCAAAAACTGGATATGCTGATGAGTCTTGAATGCCAAAACCAAATAAATTTACAGTAATCGTTAAAGCAAATAAAAGACTTTTAAAAAACTTGTTAGTTGCCATATTTTAAATATTTCTTAAGTATGGATATTCTATTATGTAGATAATTTAATTCTTTATTAAAAACAAGATACCTAATCCAGAAAAATATAATAACAATATTGCTAAAGATAGTAATAATTGTGTTAATGGATCGGTAGAGGGCGTTAAAATTGCCCCAAGTATTGTTGACATTAATACTATATATCGCCATGCCCCTAACATTTGTTTAGTAGATACGATATTTAATAAACCAACTAAAATTTGTAAAATTGGAATTTGGAATGCTAATCCTGTACTATAAAAAAGAACGAGAATAAATTCAAAATATTGATCAAAAGACCAAAGGGGTTCAATTACCTCTTCGCTATAATTTAAGAAAAAATTTAGAGCTGCAGGTATTAATACATAGTACGAGAAGATTAATCCTAATCCAAATAAAACTAATGAACTTAATAATAAAGGTAAAATAATTTTTGTTTCTTTTTTCGTTAGTCCAGGTAATAAGAATAAAATTAATTGTCCTATCACAAATGGACTTGAAAATAAGAGGCCAGTATAAAATGATATTTTTATGGTTGAGATAAAATATTCACCTGGAGAGATTTGAAAAAATTTTACATTTTGAATTGGAAGTTCCAAAATTTTAACTAGATCTTTGACTTCAATAAATGCAGTAAATGTCAATATTATAATTACCCAAAACAAAAGAAAAAGCCGTTGACGTAATTCTTCAATGTGTTCTGCAAACGGTAATTCTAACATTACTGTTGTATCAGTTATGAAATTAAAATTAGAATTAGTTGCCATGTGAATTTTATTAAGTTATATTTTTGAAATATTAGGAACTCTAATTTTTAAAGTTTAAAAATTAGAGTTCCTAATATTTACTAACTTAAGCATTTGAATAAAAAAATCAACTTAAATTATAAATTTATGATAAATAATTTATAGCTTCAAGACGAGCTGTTGCTTTTTTTAATTCTACAGATGCATCAAGTCGATCTTTACTTGATTCAGCATTTTCAACTGATAAAGTTGCTTTTTCTAATTCTTTTGTAGCTTCGCTTAACTCTATATTTGTTAATTCTTCTACATCATTTACTAAAACTGTTACTCGATTTCGATCAATTTCAGCTAAACCACCACATAAAATAATTGGGGTCCATTTATCATTTAACTTTATACGTAATAATCCCGTATCTAAAGCTGTAATTAATGCTGCATGACCATCTAATACCCCAACCTGACCAGTTAAACCAGGTAAAACAACTTCATCAGCTGTTGTTGAACAAATAACTCTATCTGGGGTAAGAACGCGAATGTTCATAACCATATATTATACTCCTTATTTTAGAGTTTCTGCTTTTGCGATTACTTGGTCAATATTACCTACAAGATAGAATGCTTGTTCAGGTAAATCATCTAATTCACCATTTAATACCATTGAGAAACCTTTAATTGTATCTTCTAAACTAACGTATTCACCAGGTGAACCTGTGAAAATCTCAGCTACGAAGAATGGTTGTGATAAATAACGTTCTACTTTACGTGCTCGAGCAACCGTTAAACGATCTTCTTCTGATAATTCATCAATACCTAAAATTGCAATAATATCTTGTAATTCTTTGTATCGTTGTAGTGTTTCTTTTACAGATTCAGCAATATTATAGTGTTCTTGTGTTACAATACCAGGTTGTAACATTGTTGAAGTTGAATCTAAAGGATCTACTGCAGGGTAAATTCCTTTAGCTGCTAAATTACGTGATAATACTGTTGTTGCATCTAAGTGAGCAAATGTAGTTGCTGGTGCTGGATCTGTTAAATCATCAGCTGGTACGTAAACAGCTTGGATTGAAGTAATTGAACCTTGTGTTGTAGATGTAATACGTTCTTGTAACGCACCCATTTCAGTTGCTAAAGTTGGTTGGTAACCTACTGCAGATGGCATACGGCCTAATAAAGCAGATACTTCTGAACCTGCTTGTGTAAAACGGAAAATGTTATCAATAAATAATAAAACATCTTGTTTGTTAACATCACGGAAGTATTCCGCCATTGTTAATGCTGTTAAACCAACACGCATACGCGCCCCTGGTGGTTCATTCATTTGACCATACACTAAAGCTACTTTAGATTCTGGGAAATTACTTTGATTAATTACACCAGATTCTTTCATTTCTTCATATAAATCGTTTCCTTCACGTGTACGTTCACCTACACCACCAAAAACAGATACACCACCGTGAGCTTTTGCAATGTTATTAATTAATTCCATAATTAATACTGTTTTACCTACACCAGCTCCACCAAATAAACCAATTTTACCACCACGACGGTATGGTGCTAATAAATCTACTACTTTAATACCAGTTTCAAAAATTGATGGTTTTGTTTCTAATTCAGTAAATGCAGGTGCATCACGGTGAATTGGTAAAGTTTCATCAAATGAAACAGCTCCTTGTTCATCTACAGGTTCACCAATTACATTAAAGATTCGACCTAATGTCGGAGTCCCTACTGGTACACTGATTGGAGTTCCTAAATCAACAGCTTCAACACCACGTTTTAAACCGTCTGTTGAACGCATTGATACGGCACGTACCTTGTTATCGCCTAATAATTGTTGAACTTCAACAATTGTATCAGTTCCATCAGCTGCTGTAATTTTAATTGCACTATAAATCGGCGGTAAACTTCCTTCAGGGAATTGAATATCTAGTACCGGACCAATAATTTGAGTAACGTAACCTATATTTAAATTAGTTTTTACCATTTTGATTTAACATATTTAAAATACTTAAGAATAAATATACTTTCGTAATCTTACCTAGCTGTAAAATAATAACAAATTTAATATTTAAATATCATTGTACAACAAAATTAAGTGAATTCTTGAATATAATCCTATTTCATATTTGAAAAGAAAAATTAAATTAACTATTAATTACTATCGATTAATCTTCCTGTTACTTTTAACCAATTTCTTGCTCCTGGATAATTATCAGGAGCTAGCTTAAGAGCTTGAACCCAATATTCAGCTGCCTTATCAAATAATTCTTTTGATAATTCTAGATATTCATCTTCTTCTAAACTCTGAGCTCGAAGAGCTTGAGAATGATAAATAACAGCAATATTATTTAATGCCTGCGGAAGATTAGAATTTAAAGATAAGGCTTGGTGATAGAATTCTAGAGCTTGTGTATATTTACCAGTATTTCCATATATCAAACCAATATTATACAAGGTATAACTTCGGTCATATGGATCTTCTTCAACTTGAAGAGCCTCGTAATAATTTTGTAATGCTTCAGCATATCGCCCTCTGGATTGAGCTGCCATTCCCGCACGATAATAAGAAAATGCTTGTTTTTCCTGTTTACTAGCAGGTAAAACTTTTAAAAGAATATCAGCAATTACTGTAAATGTTTTATCGATAAAATTTCCCATAAAATTCTCCTGATAAATAATGTATATTACAATTAAATTTTTAGAGCTATTATATATTAAAAATAATAACTCTAAAAATTTTTAAACAGAATTAGAGGCTACAAATGGAAATAATGATAAAACTCTTGCTCGTTTAATTGCTTTTGCTAATTTTCTTTGTTGTTGAATTGTTATTCCAGTAGCACGACGAGGAAGAATTTTACCTTGTTCTGTTACAAATAAACTTAATAAATCAATATCTTTATAATCAATTTTTTGATTAATATTAATGGGTGATGCTTTTTGTTTTTTTAATGCCATAATTTATTTAATTTCTTTATGTATAGTTTGTCTGTTACAATGTGGACAGTATTTCTTTAATTCTAATCGCTCAGGATTATTCCGACGATTTTTTTGTGTCATATATCTTGAAACACCTGGTGATCGTTTATTTAAGTTTGTACGACATTCAGTGCATTCTAAAGTAATTAAAATTCTAGTACCTTTATTTTTTGCCATATTAATTCATAGTAATAATTCTAATTAGTATATATAGTGCCTAAAAATTCCTATCTTATCAAGAGTTAATAAAGATTATTAGAATAAAAATTTTACCTTTAAAACTTTTAATTTTTTACCAAATATACTATATTACATTAAACTGTAATTTTCAAAAGAATTATTTTAAATATCTAAAAATTTATAAATTTAATATGGCTAATAATAAATCAGCAGAAAAACGAATTGACATTGCTAAACGTAATCGTCTAAAAAATCGTTACTATAAAAGTTCTGTAAGAACTTTAATAAAAATGTTTTTCCAAAATTTAGAAATTTACAAAAGTTCTAAAAGTCCAGAAGATAAAGAAAAGTTACAAAAAACTTTAAGTTCAGTTTATAGTATGATTGATAAAGGTACAAAAAAGAATGTTTATCATAAAAATACTGCTGCTAGAAAAAAATCACAATTAGCTGCTTATCTAAAAACAGCTTAAAAGACATTTGACAATTTTTAAAGGCATGTTTAGTTAAGAAAATTTTAAATTTTCTTAACATTTTCGTTAAAATTAATACTTCTAACTTAATAAATATTAAATTTAAATATTACTAATTATTAGAATTACTGACAAAAATGATGAAGCAAAATATGAATTATATTAATGCACTTCCAGATTTTCTGGCAATGCAAAGAATAAGTTTTTGTTGGTTTATTACCCAGGGTTTAAATGAAGAATTGGCTTTATTTTCTCGAATTCATGATTTTAGTCAAAATACTGAGTATGTCATGTTTGGGGAAGAATACAATTTAATAAAACCATCCTATAGTTTATTAATTGCAAGAAAATATAGTGGAAATTATAGAGCACAATTAATTATTCCAATTGAAGTAAGAAATAAAATAGTAAATAGTGTTCGTTATCATAATCAATTTCCGATTATTACTTTACCCCTTATGACTACATATGCAACGTTCGTAATAAATGGATGTGAACGTGTTATTGTTAGTCAGATTATACGAAGTCCTGGAGTTTATTTCGAAAAAAATAAAAATCAACGAACTAAAAACCAATTTAAACGAAAATTATCGACAGATATTAATAAACTGCGATCATTTTTACCCTCTGGAGAAGCTTTTTTATCTGAATCTGATCTATTTTTCCCTATTCCAACAACAACTTATGATTCAGTTAAAAAACAAAAGAAAATTATTCCATATTGGAGTAATAATTCCATTTATTACTATTCTATTAAATACCTAAAAAAAACGAAAAAAAATTCATCTTTCCATGTTTTACAATACTTTAAATTGTACCGAATTATTATCACAACTACTAAACTTTCTTCAAAAACCAAATTAATCCAATTATTTATAAAATGGTTAAAATCTAATAATAGCCTTCTAAATCCTAGACAAAATTTAAAAAAAAATACAGTTTTATACTTAATTAAATATTTTAATTTCTTATTTAAATTTTTGATTAAATATGAAATTTTTCAATTTAACTGGATTCAAACTAAGAGCCAATCTGATACTTTAATTAAAGCAAATAAAAAATGGTTAACTTTATTTAATAAAAATAATAATTCATTATCTTTGTCATCGAATGAATTATTGTCTGAAAGTAATATTATAAAATTATATAATCTTTACGACAGAACATTTATTCAATCTCAGAAATTTGCACAAATTCAATTAAATTCACAATTATTTTTAATTACAAAGGATTCACAAGACTGGTTAATTGGGATGAGAAATTTTTCTTTATTAAAAAGAAATTTCAATCAATTAGTTTCTAAGGTTAATGATACTAAAAAGTTAATTGAATTTCAAAATTTACGACCTGTGATTTATTTCTCGAATAGTTTAAAGGAGCAATTAAAATATATTTTTGGAAAAAACAAGTTAACTTATAAACCTGAGCGACATAAATACCTAAAAACAAAAACTCAATTACTTCTTTATCGTAAAGATCATGAAATTAAAACAAATTATCATAATAAATATGATGAAAAAGATTTATATACAGCGATTTTGATACCTGAGTATGGATCTTGGGTGCGGTTTGCATTTCAAAGAAATACAAAAATTAATTCATACAAGTATCCTATAAAAAATCAAGAAGATGAAATTCTTATTCAGTTAGATAAAATTAATCAAAAACCTATTCTTTATTTATTAAAAGAAATGGGCTTGACTGATTTAGAGATTTATCAAAATTTACAATATTCAGATTTTTTCTATTTTAATAAACCGTTACTACTAAATTCAAAAAATGTTAACCAACCATTACCACGTTTTAATTTAAGCTTAAATTATTTTAAAAACATTTCAGAATTTTCAAGAATTTTTGATTCAACATATTATCGATTAGGTCGTGTTGGTAGGTTAAAAATTAATAATCGGTTAAATTTGGACATTAGCGATCGTTTACAAACGATAACTTATCAAGATATTTTTGCAATTGTTGACAAATTAATAAGTCTAACGATTTCAAAAACTGTTCAAGATGACATTGATCATTTAAAAAACAGACGAGTTCGTTCTGTTGGAGAACTATTACAAAATTTATTTAGAATTGGATTTCAAAGATTAGTTAGAAAATTACGTAATCAAACTAATAAAATTGATTCTAGTAATTTATTAAGTTTTAATATTGTGAATGCTACTGTTCGTGAATTTTTCGGTTCAAGTCAGTTATCTCAATATCTTGATCAAACTAACCCACTTTCATCACTTACTCATAGGAGACGAATTAGTGGTTTAGGTCCTGGAGGCTTTGATAGAGATCGTATTAGTTTTGCTGTTCGTGATATTCATCCAAGTCATTATGGCCGGATATGTCCGATTGAAACACCTGAAGGACAAAATGTTGGTTTAATTGCTTCATTAACAACTTGCGCACGGGTAAATCAATCAGGATTTTTAGAAACACCTTTTTGGCGTGTTATCAATGGAAAAGTTATTAAAACTGGCCATCCAATTTATTTAACTGCTGATATCGAAGATTTATATCGTATTGCACCAGCTGATATAGCGACTAACCAAGAAAATTATTTATTAACAAATCTTATACCAGTTCGTTATAAACAAGAAATTCTTAGTGTTACACCATCAGAAGTTGATTTTATTGCAATTTCTACTGTTCAAGTGGTTTCTGTAGCAGCTTCATTAATTCCTTTTTTTGAACATGATGACGCAAATAGGGCTCTAATGGGTTCAAATATGCAACGGCAATCTGTGCCCTTAATTTTACCTCAAAAACCGATTGTAGGTACTGGATTAGAAAATCAGATTGCTATTGATTCAGGAATGACATTAACTGCTCAAACATCAGGTATAGTTAATTCTGTAACAGCAAATAAAATTATTGTTCGAGATCAAAATGGTAAAAAACTTATTTATAAATTACAAAAATATCTTCGATCAAATCAACAAACTTGTATTAATCATCGCCCAATTGTTTGGAAGGGTGAAAAAATTAAATCAGGACAAATTCTTACAGATGGTCCGGCAATTACTGACAGTGAATTATCGTTAGGGCAAAATGTTTTAGTTGGTTATATGCCTTGGCAAGGTTATAATTTTGAAGATGCAATTTTAATTAGTGAGAGATTAGTTTATGACGATATCTTTACCTCAATTCATATTGAAAGATATAAAATTGAAATAGATAAAAATACTGAAACATCAGAACAAACTACAAAGAATATTCCAAATTTAAATTCATCAGAAGTTAAACATTTAAACGATGATGGAATTGTTAATATTGGTACATTTGTTAAACCAGGTGATATATTAGTTGGTAAAATTATCTCAAATAATACGTCGGAACAATTACCTGAATCTAAATTATTACGAGCTATTTTTGGAGCAAAGGCAAAAGGAGTTAAAGATAATTCTTATCGAATGCCTGATGGAGAATATGGTCGTGTTATTGAAACAGTTACATTTAATCGTCGAACAAAATTAACATATAGATTTGAAAAAATTTATGTATTCATTGCTCAAATTCGAAAAATTCAAGTTGGGGATAAAATTGCAGGTCGTCATGGAAACAAAGGAATTATTTCACGTATTTTACCGCGGCAAGATATGCCATTTTTACCCGATGGAACACCTATTGATATTATTTTAAATCCATTAGGGGTACCCTCACGTATGAATGTTGGCCAACTTTATGAATGTTTATTAGGTTTCGCAGGTGATAAATTAAATGCACGATTTAAAATTTTACCTTTTGATGAAATGTATGGATTAGAAATATCACGAATTTTAATTAATAAAAAATTACGCCAAGCTTCAATAAACAAAAATGAAAGTTGGTTATTTAATCCATATGCTCCTGGTAAAATGGTCTTAATTGATGGACGAACGGGTAAAGAATTTGATAATCCAGTTACTGTTGGAAATGCATATATGTTAAAGCTTATTCATTTAGTCGATGATAAAATGCATGCTCGGGCAACAGGACCATATTCATTGATCACTCAACAACCATTAAGAGGAAAAGCTCAGCATGGAGGGCAAAGGTTTGGTGAAATGGAAGTTTGGGCATTAGAAGGATTTGGTGCAGCATTTACTTTAAAAGAACTTTTAACAATAAAGTCAGATGATATGCAGGGACGAAATGAAACATTAAATGCAATTGTAAAAGGACAACAGATTCCAAAATTTGGGATTCCAGAGTCGTTTAAAGTTTTACTTCAAGAATTACGATCAATTGGTTTAGATATGAGCACTTATAAAATTGAAAAATTTAGTTCATATAAAAGATATGAAGTTGAAGTTAACTTAATTGAAAAATATAACGCAGCCTCAAAAACATTTTCCCCTACTTCAAATATAAACGATATTTCATTTTAATTATATATGGCACAATTTGCAAAAGAATTCGATTACATAAAAATTAAATTGGCCTCTCCTTTTCGTATATTACAATGGGCAAATAGAAAATTACCAAATGGTCAATTTGTTGGAGAAGTTCAAAAATCTGAAACAATTAATTACCGAACATTTAAACCAGAAATGGATGGGTTATTTTGTGAACGTATTTTTGGGCCAAGTAAAAGTTTGGAATGTGCATGTGGAAAATATAAACGTGTAAGATATGAAGGACTAATTTGTGAAAGATGTGGAGTTGAACTTACGGAGTCAAGAGTTCGACGTCATAGAATGGGTTATATTAATTTAATTTATCCTGTTACACACGTTTGGTATATAAATAGTCGTCCGAATTTTATGTCATTGCTGTTAGAAGTCGAAGAGTGTGAAAAAAAATTAGATACAACATATACAGCACATTCAGAAAAATGTAAAAAATGTGAAGGATTGAAATTAACTACTTCCACAATTGTGGATTTATGGGATGATCGCATTAAACGAATAAAATTAGCTTCATTAGCTTATTTTATTGCTGAAGATGAGATTTCCTTCTATGGTTTACATTGGGATTTGCAACAATATCGAAGAAGTCGAGAATTAGGGTATAGTGGCTATCCATTAAAACCCTACCCAAAACCACAAAATCGTCGATATAGCACACCTAAATATTTACTTCGTGCAACGCCAAATTTTTTAATTGGTGCTCCTTTAATTAAAAGAGAATTAGAGAAATTAGATTTAAAATCAGAAATTTTCCGAACTCGATATTTTATCTTAGTCTGTACTAAGGTTTTAAATAAAGAAAACCCGTTATATAATGATTCCAAATGGTTTAGAAAATGGGAACAACAACGAATTTATAAAATACGAGAACAAGCGATTAAACGAATTCGAATTTTAGAAAATTTAATGGGTACTGGCTCAAACCCTGCTTGGATGATTTTAACAATTTTACCTGTTATTCCTCCAGCTCTACGGCCTATGATTCAACTGGAAGGTGGCCGATTTGCGACTTCTGATTTGAATGAATTATATCGTCGAATTATTACTCGCAATAATCGATTACTTCGTCTATTAGAAATTGATGCCCCTCAATTGATTATTAGAAATGAGAAACGATTATTACAAGAAGCTGTAGATACTCTTATTGATAATGGTAAACGTGGCAAAATTGCATTAAGTGCTAATAATCGACCACTAAAATCTTTATCAGACATTATTAAAGGAAAGCATGGTCGCTTTCGTCAAAATTTATTAGGAAAACGTGTAGACTATTCTGGACGTTCTGTTATTGTAGTTGGTCCTAGTTTAAAATTAAATCAATGTGGATTACCTTATGAAATGGCCATTGAACTATTCCAGCCATTCATTATTCGTGAGTTAATTAATCAAGGGTTAGCAAGTAATATGAAAATTGCTAAAAATTTAATACAACAAAATGAGCCTATTATTGATCCAGTTTTAGAAAAAGTTTTAACAAGTCATCCAATTTTTCTAAACCGAGCTCCTACTTTACATCGCTTAGGAATTCAAGCATTTGAACCAATCTTAGTTCAAGGTCGTGCTATTAAATTACATCCTTTAGTTTGTTCAGCTTTTAATGCAGATTTTGATGGGGATCAAATGGCCGTTCATATTCCATTATCCTTAGAAGCACAAGCAGAATGCTACATGTTGATGTTAGCACCATATAATTTTTTATCTCCTGCAAATGGAGAACCTATCATTATGCCAAGTCAAGATATGGTTTTAGGATGTTATTATTTAACAGTAAATAACATTCAAAATTTACTTGGATCAAGTCAATACTTTGCAGACTTAGATGATGTTATTTCTGCATATAATCAAAATCAAGTTGAATTACATACTTCTATTTGGGTTCGAATCAAAAATTTTGATCAACATTTATCCTCATCAAATTTAATTAAAACAATGAAATTAAATGATAATAGTATTATCGAGTATTATGAAAATTTACAAATTAGAAAAACAACTGAAGGAGAAATTCTTGCACAATATTTAAGAACAACGACTGGGCGTGTGATTTTAAATCATACAATTCAAAAAACTCTAAACCTTTTATAACTTAAGATAGTAAATAAATTTTATGACAAATTATACTTATCAAAATAATTTAATTGGTAAAAAACAATTAAGACAACTGTTAGCCTGGAGTTTTACTACTTATGATTCAATGCAAGCCTGTTTATTAGCTGATGAATTAAAATACCTAGGATTTAAATACGCCAGTCAGGCAGGAATTTCAATTAGTATTGAAGATTTAAAAATTCCCTTTGTTAAAAATTTAATGCTTGAAAAAGCTAATAAAGAGATCATAAATACTGAAAAAATTTATCTGAAAGGTAAAATTACAGAAGTGGAACGATTTCAAAAGATTATTGATACTTGGAGTTTAACAAGTGAATCGTTAAAAGAACAAGTTATCTATTATTTCAAAAATTATGATCCATTGAATTCTGTATACATTATGGCCTTCTCAGGTGCGCGTGGAAATTTATCTCAGGTTCGTCAACTAGTTGGGATGCGCGGATTAATGTCAGATCCAAGCGGTGAGATTATGAAATTACCTATTAAGAAAAATTTTCGCGAAGGTTTAACTATTACTGATTATTTAATGTCAGGTTATGGTGCTCGAAAAGGTATTGTAGATACTGCTTTAAAAACAGCAAATTCAGGGTATTTAACACGACGCTTAATTGATGTAGCACAGGATATTTTAATACGTGAAAAAGATTGTTTAACAACACATTCCTTCTTACTACCTATTAATAAAAAAAATCAAAAAGAAGCAAATTTAGTATATGATGAAATATTGGGACGCGTTTTAAGTAAGCCTATTTTTGATTCAAAAACACAAGAAATACTTGCAGATACAAATATGCAAGTAACTCCTAACCTAATTGAAAAGTTAAAAAAAAAAAATATTACTGAAATTTATGTTCGATCACCTTTAACATGTAATCTGTATCGAGCCATTTGTCAAAAATGTTATGGGTGGGATTTATCAAATGAAAATTTAGTTGAAATTGGTGAAGCAGTTGGTATTTTAGCGGGTCAATCTATTGGTGAACCTGGTACTCAATTAACAATGAGAACTTTTCATACTGGTGGTATTTTTACTTCAGAAGCTAGACAACAAATTATAAGCCCAATTAATGGGATTATAAGATTTTACAAAACTTTAAAAACTGTCATCTTAAGAACTAATCGAGGTGAAGATGTACTTGTTACTAAAAATTCAGGTTCGTTGATCTTAATTCCAGATGATCCTACTGAACAATTCATTAAAATTGAAGTTTTACGAAATACAATCTTATTTCCGAAGAATAATCAATATATTTTAAAAGATACTGTTATTGGTGAATTAATTAATTTAAATAAACAAGTTAAAACCGAAATAAAACCAATTTTAAGCAGTACATGTGGTGAAATTTTTATGCCACATTTAAAAAATAAAATTAATTTATTAAATAATAACAAATTAATATGGATCTTATCGGGTCAATTATATAGTAGTTCAAGTAATTCTTTTATTAATTTTTATCCTGATCATAAATTAAATAAACATAGTTATATTTTTAGGACTAAAATTGTAAATCATTATTCTGGTTTAATAGAATTTATTAATAATAAAACCAGTTTATATCAACGAATTATTCAAATTAAGAATAAAAAGTATGCGCTTATAAATACTAAATTTCAAAAATTAGTAACTTTTACAGGTGATAAAAATTTTGTATTAATATTTGAAAATTTAAAATATCTTTTAAATTTAGAAATAAGAAATTCTCGCACTTACTTACAATTAAACAGAAATAAACAATTTGGAACGTTAATTACAAATTCATTTCGAACTTTAACTGGTGGTAGGTTACATTATAATTATCAGAATATACTTAAAATTAATAAGTTACATCATAATATTTCCTACTATACTAGACTAAATAAAAAGAAACGTTATAACCCTTTAATTTTACATCGAACAATTCTATGGTTAGAAGAAGAAATTCATAAAATAAACTGTGAACAAAATATTGTATTAGTTGAACATGGTGATTTTATATCAGAAGGATTTGAAATTATTCCAGGATTATTTTCTAAAACTTCAGGAATAGTTGTTTTAAAACAAAAAAATAATTTTGTACAAACAATTGCTATTAAATCAGGTTTAGTTTATGAAGGAAAAAAATTTAAAAATACTTCTAAAAAAATCTATTTTCCAGGTGAAATGATTTTTTCAAATATTCAAATTAAAAAAGTTTCATTCTGTGAGCATATTCTTGGAAAAAATACTGAACAACTTTTAATTCGACCTATTGAATTATACGAATTTCCATATTTAACTCCAAATTTTAGTCAAAAAAATAATACAGGCGATTTGAATTCAAATTTTAAATTGCAATCTACAGCAATTTATTCATATAAACCAAATCAAATTTTAAAAGGAAAAAAAGATTTAAATCTAATTACCAATACTTTGGAGTTTAAAACAACAAAATTATCAAATGATAATATTAGTATTGAATTATTAAATAATAAAACAACAAAATCCGTTGAATTTCAAATGAGTGAAAGAATTTCTTTAGTGAATTATATTTCACCTTATTTACGTTACAAAAATATTCAATCATGTACATTGACTCAGCCAACACAGTTTATCGATCAATATACAATGTTAGGTTATTTAGAAGCAATTACACCGAATTCATTAGAAATTATTAAAGTTAAAATTAAAAATCAAGATATTAAACAAATTCTTTTAATTTCGAATAATGATTGTTTAACAATTAAAAAAAATCGATTCCCTAATAAGAGATTAAATGATTTTATTATTAATAGTTCAAATGTTCATGAAACTGGTAAAATTATTATTGAAAATGATCAAGTTTTTACACTACAAAAAGGGAAACCTTATTTTTTCCCAAATTGTAAAAATAATGATTTAACTAGTAAAACAAATTTACAATATAAAGTAATTTCTTCAGATCGAATTAAAACGCAAAAAACGATTAATCGTTCTATTTCAGTAAATTATTATAATGCCTTAAAGCTTTCTTTAAAAAATCGATATAGTTTAAATTATTCCTCAAATTCAGAAATAAATATTAAATCAGAATTTTCAAAATTATTTTTAAAAAAAAATGGTAAGCTTTATAGTTCTTTAATCCCACAATTTTTAAAAAAAATTTCAATTACCAGTAAATATTCAAAATCTAAATTAGATCAAATAATACGATCGAATAATTTAGAAAAACCAATTATAAAAAAAATTGATCGAACTTTATTAATTAAAAATTCAGAATTGCGAAAAAGTAATTATAAAAACTTCGATAAATCTGATTATCAATTAACTTTAATGAGATTTATTGAACATCCATTTATTAAAACAACAAAATCAATTGGTTTATATTCAATAACTGAAGATTATTTTGAACAAGATGTTAATAGTGTTTTTTGTAAAAATAGTGAATTTATTGAGACTGGAGAAACGCTTGGGTTACTAAATCTTGAAAAAGAAATTACAGGAGATATTGTTCAAGGTTTACCCCGAATTGAAGAAATTTTAGAAGCACGTAAAAAAAACTTAGTTATTAAACGAATTCCTACTAGTCAAAAGAAAGGATTGCTAGTACAAAAAACTACTTTAGACCCTGCATTCGAATTTAGAAAAATTGGAACAACTATTAAAGAGAATGATAAAGTTAATCCACATAAATTATTAAAGGTTTATTTTAATTATTATGGATTAATAAAATCTTTTATTTGTGATAGAACAAAACATGTTAAATATAACCGCTTAATGAATAATTATGAGGGTAGTTATAAAAGTTTTAAAAAAGTTCAATCCTTTATTCTAAATTCTGTTCAATCGGTATATCAATCTCAAGGTGTAACAATTAATAACAAACATTTAGAAGTCATTATTAAACAGATGACAACAAAAGTATTAATTACACATGAAGGTAATACACCTTTATTAAGGAGAGAAGTTATTGATTTATATCATATGGATTATATTAATCAAATAATTAGTAAACAAAATAAACAACCAGCCTGTTATGTTCCATTGTTACTTGGAATTACTAAAGCAGCTTTAAATAACCCAAGTTTTATTTCAGCAGCTAGTTTTCAAGAAACAACCCGTGTTTTAAGTAAAGCTGCAATTGAAGGTCGAATTGACTGGTTACGAGGTTTAAAAGAGAATATTATTATCGGACATTTAATTCCAGCGGGAACAGGGTCACAAAATTATCGAAATTGTTTTAAAACTAATTCAATGAGAATGGAAGATAAGCAAAATGTTCTAGAAAATTTTGCTAAAAACTAGACAATAACAATGATGTTTGTTAGAATTTAATTTGGTTTAATAAATTTATCTACTAATTAAGTAATTTAAAATTTTTATGTCTGATATCAGTTTATCACAATTATTAGAAGCTGGCGTACATTTTGGTCATAAGGCTTATAGATGGAACCCGAAAATGTTCCCCTATATTTATAGCGAAGTTAATAATATTCATATTTTGGATTTAGTTCAATCTGCGACATTATTAAAAGAAGCTAATGAATATTTACAATCTGAAGCGCGTCAAGGTAAAAAATTTTTATTTGTTGGAACAAAACGTCAGGCAAGTACATTAATTGCCCAAGAAGCAAAACGGTGTGATTCATTTTATGTAAATCATCGTTGGTTAGGTGGAATGTTAACTAATTGGTCAACTTTAAAAGAACGGATTAAACATTTAAAAGATCTGGAACAACAGGAATCAAATGATACATTTAGTTTGTTAACAAAGAAAGAAGCTGCGCTAAGACGAAAAGAATTAAAAAAATTACGTTCTCATCTAGATGGGATCAAAATGATGCCTGATTTACCAGATATTGCAATCATTATTGATCAAAAACGTGAATTAACAGCTATCAAAGAATGCCAAAAATTAGGAATTCCTATTGTCTCAATTTTGGATACTAATTGTGATCCAGATTTAATCGATGTTCCAATTCCTGGAAATGACGATGCTGTGCGATCTATTAAATTAATTTTAAAATCATTAACAGATAGTATTATTGCTGGTAAGGCAGAAATGAATTAATAAATATCAGTTTTAAACTGATATTTATTAATCTTGTAACTACGAAATTTTTAGTATTTTATTTAGTAAAAATATGAAATAATATTTACAATCAAAAAATATTAGTTTTAAAACTAATATTTTTTGATTAATTATCGTTTCTAATATTTAATTAGTAACGACCGCCTTCTGGGTTAGCTTGAACACTGTAAGATTTAACAGTGTAAGTAATGAAACGACCAGCGCCATCAGTACGTTCTAAGTAGAAACCTGGTTCGTTACTAGGACGGTTTACGATGAAAGACATAACACAACTTTCAGTACCGTAGCTAGCATCAAATGCATTTAAACGGATGTAACCAGCTGCACATGCTTTACGAGCTTCACGTAATTCGAACATTACAGATGCAGCATCTTTAATATCGAATAATGGTAAACCCCATAATTCCCAGTAGCTGTTACGTGGGTGCGGATCATCTGTCCACTCAACGTTCATTGCCCAACCTTTGTTAATACAGTAAGCAATTTGTTTTTCGATTTGAGCGTCAGTTAAATCTGGTAAAAAAGAGAAACAACCTTGTGTAAGTCTCACTATTCAAATACTCCTTAATTTTGTTTAAAAGTCAATTATTATACGTTAGCTGTTGGTGTTTCAGCGAAATCAGCTGTATCAGTAGATGTGTAGTTGAAAGAAATATCTTTCCATAAATCTAAAGCTGTTTGTAATGGACCACATGTTTTAGCTGCTTCGCGTAAAATTTGAGGACCAACTTGGTTGTTGAAGTAATCAACACCTTCGTTACGAGCTAATACCATTGCTTCTAAAGCAACACGGTTAGCTGTAGCACCAGCTTGGATACCATCAGGGTGACCAATTGTACCACCACCGAATTGTAAAATAACGTCATCACCTAAGTAGTGAACTAATTGGTGCATTTGACCACAGTGGATACCACCAGATGCAACTGGCATACATTTACGTAAACTTGCCCAAGTCATTTCGAAGAAAATACCGTAAGGTAAGTTAACATCTAAGTTAGTTAAACGTAATACATCGTAGAAACCTTTAATCATTAAAGGATCACCTTCTAATTTACCAACAACTGTACCAGCGTGGATATGATCTACACCAGACATACGCATCCATTTACAGATAACACGGAAGTTAATACCGTGGTTTTTTTGACGTGCGTAAGTAGAGTTACCAGCACGGTGTAAGTGTAATAACATATCGTTTTCACGAGCCCAGATTGCAATACTTTGAATTGCAGTGTAACCCATTACTAAATCGATCATTACAATTACAGAACCTACAGCTTTAGCATATTCTGCACGTTTGTAAACTTCTTCCATTGTAGCTGCAGTAATGTTTAAGTAAGAACCTTTACATTCACCTGTAGCTGCTGATGCACGGTTAATACCTTCCATACAGTATAAGAAACGCTCTCTCCAACGCATGAATGGTTGTGAGTTAATGTTCTCATCATCTTTTAAGAAGTCTAAACCACCTTTTAAACCTTCGAATACTACACGACCGTAGTTTTTACCAGATAAACCTAATTTTGGTTTTACTGTAGCACCTAATAATGGGATACCGTATTTGTTTAAACGCTCACGTTCTACAATAATACCAGTAGCTGGACCTTGGAATGTTTTTAAGTATGAGTGAGGAATACGCATATCTTCTAAACGTAAAGCAGATACTGCTTTGAAACCAAATACGTTACCAATAATAGACGCTGTTAAGTTAGCTAATGAACCTTCTTCGAATAAATCACATTCGTATGCGATGAAAGCGAAGTATTGGTCTGTTGTGTTTGGAACTGGATCTACACGGTAAGCTTTAGCACGGTAACAGTCACAAGCTGTTAATAAATCAGTCCATACAACTGTCCATGTAGCTGTAGAAGATTCACCAGCTACTGCTGCTGCAGCTTCTACTGGATCTACACCTGGTTGTGGTGTAATACGGAATAATGCTAAAACATCAGTAGTTTTTACTGCGTATGAAGCATCCCAGTAACCCATTTTAGCGTAAGGGATTACACCAGATTCGTAACGGTCACTTTTAATTCGAGTCCGTTCTGATACAGATTGAGACATTGATTTCTCCTTAGAATAAAAAGGCAATATATAATAGATATTTAACTAATTTCTGATAGAATTAGTTCTGTCGGTTGAATTGTACATATCAACCTTAAATAATATTATAACATGCTTATTATATTTACTGAAAATATATATTATTCAGGAATACCATAACTTTTTAGAATAACCTTTAATCAAAGATAATAATTTTTTATTACATAATTTCTTTATAATAATAATAAACAAAATCTATTCGGTAAAGTATTAAATTTCTTGCATAATTCATCTATACATTTTATATTTAATTAATATATGGTAAATCAATCAAATAAAATATTAAATACAAATATAACTAAACTTGTCAATCAAAATTATCAATATGGATTCTCAACAAATATTGAAAAGGATATTATTGAGAAAGGATTAAATGAAAATACAATTCGTTTAATTTCTGATAAGAAAAAAGAACCAAATTTTTTATTAGAATTTCGTTTAAAAGCTTATAAAAAATGGGTAAAAATGTCTGAGCCAGAATGGGCTTATTTAAAATTCCCTGAAATTGATTATCAATCTATTAGTTATTATTCGGCACCAAAATCTCAAAAGAAATTAAAAGATCTAAGTGAAGTGGATCCAGAGTTATTAGAAACCTTTGAAAAACTAGGTATTTCGTTAACAGAACAAAAACGACTAGCTAATGTTGCTATGGATATTGTTTTTGATAGCGTATCAATTGGAACAACATTCCAAGAAGAATTAAGTAAATGTGGAGTTATATTTAACTCAATCTCAGAAGCGATTCACGATTATCCTGATTTAGTCGAGCGATATTTAGGTTCTGTTGTTCCGATTGGTGATAATTATTTTGCCGCATTAAACTCAGCTGTTTTCACTGATGGGTCTTTTTGTTATATTCCAAAAGATACTATTTGTCCATTAGATCTTTCAACTTATTTTAGAATAAATGATCAAAACTCAGGTCAATTTGAGCGTACTTTAATTATTTCTGATGATAATAGTCAAGTAAATTATTTAGAAGGTTGTACAGCACCTCAATATGATACTAATCAATTACATGCTGCGGTTGTGGAATTGATTGCTTTGGAAAATGCAAATATAAAATATTCAACTGTTCAAAATTGGTATTCTGGTAATGAATATGGTAATGGTGGCATTTATAATTTTGTAACTAAAAGAGGGTTATGTGCCGGATCAAATTCTAGTATTTCGTGGACACAAGTTGAGACTGGCTCCTCAATCACTTGGAAATATCCAAGTTGTTTACTGATCGGAGATAATTCAAAAGGTGAATTTTATTCAGTTGCATTAACAAATCAATATCAACAAGCAGATACTGGGACTAAAATGATTCACATTGGAAAAAACACACGAAGTCGAATTATTTCAAAAGGTATTTCAGCTGGTAAATCTAAAAATAGTTATCGTGGTGCTGTAACTGTAATGAATAAAGCATTAAATGCTCGAAATTATTCACAATGTGACTCTTTATTAATTGGAAACTTATCAAATGCAAATACATTTCCATTTATTTCTGTCCAAAACTCGACTACAAAAATTGAACATGAAGCATCCACTTCGAAACTTGGAGAAGAGCAAATTTTCTATTTCTTACAACGAGGTATTAGTTTAGAAAAAGCTGTTGAACTTATGATTAGTGGTTTTTGCCGTGAAATCTTTATGGAATTACCTCTTGAATTCGCTGCTGAAGCAGATAAATTATTAACATTAAAATTAGAAGGAAGTGTTGGCTAATGAATTTAAATTCTCCTCTATTAGAAGTTAAAAACTTAGAAGTATCAATTAATGAAAATCAGATTTTAAATAATTTAAATTTGACTATAAATAAGGGTGAAATTCATGCAATTATGGGTACAAATGGATCAGGCAAAAGTACTTTTTCAAAAGTTTTAGCTGGACATCCTGCTTATTCAGTTATAAATGGGACAATCTTGTTTAAAGGGTCTAACATTTTGGATCTTGAACCTGAAGAAAGGTCAAATTTAGGTATTTTTCTAGCTTTTCAATATCCAATTGAAATTCCGGGAGTTAGTAATGAAGATTTTTTACGTCTTGCTTATAATTCAAAACAAAAATTTTATAACAAACAAGAAGTGGATCCTATTGAATTTCTAGGGGTAATAAATGAAAAATTAAAATCGGTTGATATGAACCCAGCATTTTTAGGACGAAATGTTAATGAAGGATTTTCAGGTGGAGAAAAAAAACGAAATGAAATTCTACAAATGGTTTTACTTAATCCTGATTTATGTATATTAGATGAAACAGATTCAGGATTAGACATTGATGCGTTAAAAATAATTTCAAATGGAATTAATAATTTCATGAATTCAGAAAAATCTATTATTTTAATTACACATTATCAAAGATTATTGGATTATATTAATCCAACTTATGTTCATGTTATGCAAGAAGGTAAAATTATAAAAACAGGTTCTGCTGAGCTAGCAAAAGAATTAGAAAGTAAAGGTTATGAATGGTTAAAAAATTAAAAAATCTTTAAACAATTATTTTCTAATAATTGTTTAAAGATTTTTAAAATTTACAGTTTTATTTTTGTGGTAAAACTGTATATTGCTTAATAATTTGACGGAATTCAGTTCCATCAATCGTTTCAGAATCTAACAATTTTTCAACAGCTAAATCAATAATAACACGATTATCTAAAATAATTTCTGTTGCAATTTGTTCACAATGATTAATAATTTTACATACTTCAGCATCAATTCGATCTGCAATAGCATCATTAGATTCGCCACCTAGGAACATTTGTTCGTTATTATCATCTTCTAAAGCAATTGGACCAATATTTGACATACCATATCTCGTTACCATTTGTCTTGCAATACTAGTAACTTGTTGTAAATCATTACTTGCCCCTGTTGTAATTTCTGGATTACCAAAAACTACTTGTTCTGCGACACGGCCACCTAATGTTGTAATAATACGTGCTAATAATTGTGAACGAGATAATAACATTTGGTCTTCTTCTGGTGCAAACCAAGTTAGTCCTTTTGCTCCACCACGTGGAATTAGAGTAATCTTTTCTACTTCATCGTGATTTTCTAAAACTGAACCTATTATGGCATGACCCACTTCATGGTAAGCGATTAGTTTTTTATTTTTCGTATCTTCCATGGTATTACCTGCGATACCACCAATAATTCTATCCGCTGCTTCATTTACTTCATTTTTAGTAATCGTTGATTTTTTATAGCGTGTTGCTAAGATAGCTGCTTCATTTAGTAAATTTGCTAGATCTGCACCTGAGAATCCTGGTGTTCGATTAGCTAGTTGAACTAATGAAAAACTTTCATCAAATGGTTTATTCCGAGCATGAACTTTTAAAATACCAATACGTCCTAAGCGATCAGGTAATCCTACAGTAATTTGTCGATCAAAACGTCCTGGTCGTAATAAGGCTGCATCTAAAATATCAACTCGGTTTGTTGCTCCAACTACAATTACACCTTTGTTTTCTTTAAATCCATCCATTTCTGTTAATAATTGATTTAAAGTTTGTTCACGTTCATCGTTACCACCACCAATACCAGCTCCTCTTTCACGCCCAACAGCATCAATTTCATCAATAAAAACAATACAAGGTGTATTTTCTGATGCTTTTTTAAATAAATCACGAATTCGAGCTGCACCAATACCAATAAACATCTCAACAAATTCAGAACCAGCTACACTATAAAATGGAACATTTGCTTCATTTGCAATTGCTTTAGCTAATAATGTTTTTCCTGTACCTGGAGGGCCTACTAGTAAAACTCCTTTTGGAATTTTTGCACCAACAAGCGTATATCTTTCAGGTTCTTTTAGGAAAGAAACAATTTCTTCAAACTCTGCTTTTGCTTCATCAATCCCAGCAATATCATCAAATGAGATTCCCGTATCAGGTCTTTGATCAAAACGAGCTGGTGATTTTCCTAAATTCATTGGTGACGAACCTGAATTTGAACCAAAATTATCAGAATTTTGGAAAAAGAAAATTAAACTACCAATGAATAATAATGGCAATAATAAATTACTAGCCAACGTTATAAGTATACTTTTCTTAGGAGCTGGATGCGCATCAAAGTCTATATTATATTCTTTTAATTTTTGAATAAGTTGTGATGCACCAACAGGAATTTCTACACGAATAGATTGTGGTCGGTTACCTAATTCTGGACTAGAAGCTTGAACAATCGCATTACGGCTATTATCGTATAAGTCAACTTGTTTAATCCATCCCATTTCTAAATATTCTAAGAATCGACCATATGTCATTCTTGAACTACTAACATTTGTATTTACTTCAGACTTAGTTGAGCCATCCGTAATACCTATAACATTAAATGTTTTTAAACCAATAAAAACGCATGTTAAGAAGAAAAGCCCAATTAGAACTTTTTGAATTGTGTTACGATTCATTTTTATTTTTTATTTTTTTATATATAAGTTTGTTCTTACAGAAAAGGGTACCATAAACAATATTGTTAAACCAACTTTTTTCAAAATTTTATTATTTAAAATAGGGCACTATATAATAGAATATTATATGGAAGTATATATTTAATTTAATTTTTAACATTATGGTAAAACGTGGTTCAAAAGTTCGTATTTTAAGACCAGAGTCTTACTGGTTTAATCAAGTAGGTGATGTTGCAACTGTTGATACAAGTGGAATTCGTTATCCAGTTGTTGTTAGATTCCAAAGTGTAAATTATGCTGGAACAAATACTAACAATTTTGCACTTGATGAATTAAAAGAAGTTGAAGAATAACTAAATACAATAGAGCAATTTATAAATAGATTGCTCTACTTTTTCTCTTATGATATTATTTTGTCATTAAAATTTATCCATAAAAATAACTTCTATGCTAGATTTTCCTCAAATTGGAAGAATGGCACCTAATTTTTTAACTATAGGCGTTTATAAAAATCGCTTAGGTCAAATTCGGCTATCTGATTATTACGGTAAAAAATATGTAATTCTTGTATTTTATCCTGCAAATTTTACATCAGTTGCTTTAACAGAATTACTCGAATTAAGCAATAGAATTTCAGAATTTCGTAAATTATCTACACAGATTCTTGCGATTTCTGTTGATAGTCCCTTTTCTCATTTGCATTATTTATTATCAAAACCAAGTCAAGGAGGATTAGGACAATTAAACTATCCATTAATTTCAGATTTAAACCAATCTATTACTAATACTTATAAATTATTAACCAATGATGGATTAGCTCTTCCAGGTTTATTTATTATTGACAAAGAAGGTATAATTCAATACTATACGGTTAATAATTTATTATGTGGTAGGAGTATTACAGAGTTACTTCGTACTTTAAAATCAATACAGTACATTAAAGAAAATCCAGGACAAGCATGTCCTGTAGATTGGAAATTTGGTGACAATATTCTATACTCCCATCCTTTAAAATCTAAAGTTTATTTCAAAAAATTATATTCTCATAAAAAGAATTGAAAGCATATGCCAAAATTAAAAACTCGAAAAGCAGCTGCAAAACGGTATAAAATAACTGGTAATTCCAATTTTTTACGTCGACATGCTTTTAAAGGCCATCTTCTAATGAAAAAATCGAATCGTCAGAAACGGAAATTATCGCAAAGACTTTGTGTAAATCAAAATGATATTAAATCTATTCAATTAATGTTACCTTATTAATAATAAATTCTTATGGTTAGAGTAAAACGTGGAAACGTAGCACGAAAACGTCGTAAAAAAATTTTATCTATCGCAAGCGGATATCGCGGTGCACATTCTGTTTTATTTAGGGTTGCTAATCAGCAAGTTATGAAAGCCCTACGATATTCATATATTGGTCGAAAACAAAAAAAACGAATTTTTAGAAAGATCTGGATTAGTCGAATTAATGCTGCTTCTCGCTTAAATGGGACATCTTACAGTAAATTGATTCACAAATTTAAAAAATCAAATATTGATTTAAATCGAAAAATGTTAGCACAAATTGCAGTATTAGATACTTCAACTTTCAAATCTTTGATTGATGTTTAATAGTCTAACTAAAGCAACATAAAAGATTTTAAAAGTGTATTATAGTCTAGGTTATATAATTTGAAAATAAATAATCTAGATTAAAACTTATAAAAGAATTTTATCAATATGGATGTTAACGATGATTTGGAAAAACTAATTGAAAATTTACCATTTTTTCTTCAAGATCAAGTAAATCAACATGAGTTTAAGGATCAATTGATCGAAATTGTTCTAGATTTAGGCCGTCGACCAGAGGCACGGTTTATTATGGGACCTGAATATTTATCTCAGAAAACTATCTCATGGCAAGATTTGGATTATATGACAAAACGTTTGAGTAAATTTAGTAATGAAAATCGAGCTGGAATTGAAAGAACACTTCATAGAATAAGCTGCATAAGAAATCGTCAATTTCTAATTAACGGACTAACGTGCCGGGTAGGTCGTGCTGTATTTGGGACAATTTCTGTTATTCGAGATTTATTAGAATCTGAAAAATCTATATTAATATTAGGTAAACCAGGTGTTGGTAAGACAACAATTATTCGTGAAATTGCAAGAGTTTTAGCTGATGAAATGGAAAAACGAGTAATTATTATTGATACATCAAATGAAATTGCTGGTGATAGTGATATTCCTCATTCAGGTATTGGACGTGCTCGTCGTATGCAAGTAGCTAAAACTGAGTTACAACATCAAATCATGATCGAAGCGATTGAAAACCATATGCCACAAGTTATTGTTATTGATGAAATTGGAACAGAACTTGAAGTTTTAGCTGCAAGGACGATTGCTGAGAAAGGCGTTCAACTTGTTGGAACTACTCATGGAAATTGTCTAGAAAATTTAATTAAAAACCCTCCATTAGCAGATTTAATTGGTGGTATTCAGTATGTAACATTAAGTGATGACGAAGCAAAGCGTAGAGGAACACAAAAAAGTATTTTAGAACGAAAAGCATATCCAGCATTTGAAATTATTATAGAGATCAACGATCAGAATTCATGGACTATTCATGAAAATGTAAAAAATTCCGTTGATTTGTTTTTACGAGGCCATTTTGGTATTGGGCAAGTACGTAAATTTTCTCTAACTGAAAAAGTAAAAATTAAATGTCACAATTATCATAATTCTTTAACTACTTCTTCCAATACATTAAATAATGTTAATACACTACCAATTAAAAACTGGTCAACTATAAATACATCTAAAAATTTAAAGTCAGTTGAATTTCGACAACAAAAACTTATTATTTATCCTTATTCATTATCAAATAATTTGTTAAAAGAAGTTTTGTTAAAAATGGGATTTAATTTTATTTTAACAAATGAGATTAAAAAAGCGAATTTAATTATTGGTTTAAGAAAACATTTGAAGCAGAATTATAGACTTATAACGTTAGCAAAACAAAAAAATATTCCAATTTACTCTGTTAATCAAGTTAGTGTTTATCAAATAACGAAATTTATACAATTTCTTAATTCCTGAGATTGTTTCTTCAACTAACCAATTTACAGAAGAAGCAGAAACATCATTAAAAGAAATTATTTCTGAGTCTAAAGAAACATTCTTAAAAACTAAATAGTTTCTAGGTTTTCTTATTACTGATAATATTCAGTAATAAGAAATTTTTACTTAAATAAATTTCTAAATTAAAGCTAAACCTTGTCTAATTCTTAAAAATTTAGTAATCTAGCTTATGTGATATTAACAACTTATTTTATATCCATAAATTCGGGATATAGCTCAGCTTGGTAGAGCACCTGCTTTGGGAGCAGGGTGTCGTAGGTTCAAATCCTACTATCCCGATTAATTCTTAGATAAACGATATCTAATAAATAAACTTTTTGAAAATAGATTTTTTGATTCGATTCTTTACTTACAAAATTTATTAAATGAATTTGGTTTGTTTTCAATAATATAGACTTGTAAATCTAATTATTGTTTGATTATATAATTCTATATATATATCTTATTAACTTAATATTAGTTTAAAATTACTAATGGGTTTAGATGAAAAATTTATTCCGATTCGAACTGCATTTTATGATTTAACCAGTAACTCTTTCAAAAAAATAGCAGGTTTTTTTGGTTACCCAGACAATCCTGGAATGCCGACTATTTATGATCTTCCAACTGAGTCGTATACTAGATCTAAGTTTTTAGATAATCTTCCAGTCCATAGAACTTTTTGGCCTCCTATACAAAGACCAGAAACTTGGTTTGAAATGATATTTGGACCCTCTCCAAAAATTGAATCTGTTCCAAGATACATTTATGAAAATAAAGAAGAAGGATTTTATAATTTTTATATTGAAAATTATAAAAATATTTACTTCTTACCAGATTGGTTATCTAAATTTATTCAAGTTCAATTACATATTTGTTTAGATATAACATTTTTAGAAACAATTCGAGAAGTTTTATTTGTTGGTTTAATGGTTTATTCACAAGTTGTAATTTTACGAATTGCCCTTTCATGGTTTATTTATATTAATCCATATACATTCCCGTGGTGTTATATTGCTGCTGCTGTAGATTGGACTGAAGATGTTTTACAAGGAATTGTACCAGCAATACTTGGAGTAAATATCACTGGAAGTGTTTTTTTAGGTATTCTTGGTGTATTAGCAGACAGTTTAAATCATTTAGTATTCACAATGCCCTTCTTACCAAGTGAAGGAGAAGCAACAAAATTATTAATTAATCAACAAATGAAAGATGTTTTAGTTTTTCATTACTTACCAACTTTATGGTACCGTTATCCTATTCCAAATGATATTCGAGAATTTTGGTACAATGAAAGGCCTGATATCTTAGAATATATGCAAAAAGCTTATAAAGACTTGGATATTCAGTTTTTACCTAACAATGTTATTACTGAATTTAATAATCAACAATTAAAAGTTGATCTATCAAATGTTTATGATAGTTTGATAATTAAAGATACTTCTATAATTGATCGGTTTTCTTCAGAGTTATTAACACATAGAATTGTTATAGGAGAAAATGATTTTTTTGCGCATATTCAGATTATTAATGAACATTTGCAGACTCTTTTAACAAATTAGTTTCAAAAAATGAATCCTATTTTGTTCATTATTATTATTTTCTATAAAATTTATATATCCTGAGTCATAAATTTTATAGAAAATAATGGAAACTAAAAACTATTAGTCACTACTGACATAAATTTTGTAAATGAATTATTTTTTTGTTTTATTTATATTAGTTATATAGTGATTCTTTAAATATCTTTAGTTTATTAATGAAATCACTTCTTAGATTTTATTTTTCTTAATTAAGTAAAAAAAAATTATAGTAGAAAATATTTTCTTAAGTTAATTAAATTCATCGAAACAGAATTCTTTCTTATTGATTTGATTTAGTAATCTATAATTCAACTTAATAGAAAGACTTTCTCAGTAAAGTCACTACAAAGACAAACAAAATTTATGGATATTTTAAGAGAGTTTGATCCTGGCTCAGGATGAACGCTGGCGGTATGCTTTACACATGCAAGTCGTACGAGAGTTTTTAACTCAAGTGGCGGACGGGTGAGTAACACGTAAGAATTTGCCTTTAGGAGGGGGACAACAACTGGAAACGGTTGCTAATACCCCATATGCTTTCGAGTGAAATGAATTTATTCGCCTAAAGAGAAGCTTGCGGCTGATTAGCTTGTTGGTGAGGTAATGGCTTACCAAGGCGACGATCAGTATCTGGTTTGAGAGGATGATCAGACACACTGGAACTGAGACACGGTCCAGACTCCTACGGGAGGCAGCAGTGGGGAATTTTCCGCAATGGGCGAAAGCCTGACGGAGCAATACCGCGTGAGGGATGACTGCCTATGGGTTGTAAACCTCTTTTTTCAGGGAGGAACAAAATGACGTGTACCTGAAGAATAAGCATCGGCTAACTCCGTGCCAGCAGCCGCGGTAAGACGGAGGATGCAAGTGTTATCCGGAATCACTGGGCGTAAAGCGTCTGTAGGTGGTTTAATAAGTCAACTGTTAAATCTTGAGGCTCAACTTCAAAATCGCAGTCGAAACTATTAGACTAGAGTATAGTAGGGGTAAAGGGAATTTCCAGTGGAGCGGTGAAATGCGTAGAGATTGGAAAGAACACCGATGGCGAAGGCACTTTACTGGGCTATTACTAACACTCAGAGACGAAAGCTAGGGTAGCAAATGGGATTAGATACCCCAGTAGTCCTAGCCGTAAACAATGGATACTAGATGTTGAACAGATCGACCTGTGCAGTATTAAAGCTAACGCGTTAAGTATCCCGCCTGGGAAGTATGCTCGCAAGAGTGAAACTCAAAGGAATTGACGGGGGCCCGCACAAGCGGTGGAGCATGTGGTTTAATTCGATGCAACGCGAAGAACCTTACCAGGGTTTGACATGATACGAATTTCTTTGAAAGAAGAAAGTGCCTTTTGGAACGTATACACAGGTGGTGCATGGCTGTCGTCAGCTCGTGTCGTGAGATGTTGGGTTAAGTCCCGCAACGAGCGCAACCCTTATTTTTAGTTGCCTTATGGAACTCTAGAAAGACTGCCGGTTATAAACCGGAGGAAGGCGGGGATGACGTCAAGTCAGCATGCCCCTTACACCCTGGGCTACACACGTGCTACAATGGGCGAGACAATGAGATGCAAATCTGCGAAGACTAGCTAATCTATAAACTCGTTCTAAGTTCGGATTGTAGGCTGCAACTCGCCTGCATGAAGTTGGAATCGCTAGTAATCGCTGGTCAGCTATACAGCGGTGAATTCGTTCCCGGGCCTTGTACACACCGCCCGTCACACCATGGAAGCTGGTTATGCCCGAAGTCGTTACTCTAACCTTTCGGAGGAGGATGCCTAAGGTAGAATTAGTGACTGGGGTGAAGTCGTAACAAGGTAACCGTACTGGAAGGTGCGGTTGGATCACCTCCTTTTAAAATTAGGAAATTTTAAAATTTATGGTCGATTAATTAAAAGTATATAAACGGGCTATTAGCTCAGTTGGTTAGAGCGCACCCCTGATAAGGGTGAGGTCTCTGGTTCAAATCCAGAATGGCCCAACGGGGGTATAGCTCAGTTGGTAGAGCACCGCCTTTGCACGGCGGTTGTCAGCGGTTCGACTCCGCTTACCTCCACATGAAAGAATTACGGTTCTTTTCAGATAAGATAAATATGTCTTAAATTCAAGGAATTAAGAGTTTATGGGGGATACCTTGGCATTCAGAAGCGATGAAGGACGCGGTTACCGGCGAAACGCTTCGGGGAGTTGGAAACAAGCTACGATCCGGAGGTCTCCGAATGAGGAAACTCAAATACTACTTATTGAATAAATAAATAAGAAAGAGCGAACCTAGGGAATTGAAACATCTTAGTACCTAGAGGAAGAGAAAGTAAAAACGATTCCCTTAGTAGCGGCGAGCGAAATGGGAACAGCCTAAACTTAATCTAGAATTAAGGGTAGTGGGACAATTGTTAATGATTAAATGTGACAATTAGACGAATATAGTTGGAATCCTAAACCAAAGAGAGTGATAGTCTCGTAGTCGAAAATTGAAACAATCAAATTGAATCCCAAGTAGCATGGAGCACGTGAAATTCCGTGTGAATCTGCGAGGACCACCTCGTAAGGCTAAATATTCCTGAATGACCGATAGTGAAACAGTACCGTGAGGGAAAGGTGAAAAGAACCCCGGGAGGGGAGTGAAAAGAACATGAAACCATAAACTTACAACCAGTAGGAGGACGACTAAAACGTCTGACTGCGTGCCTGTTGAAGAATGAGCCGGCGACTTATAGCTAGTGGCAGGTTAAGACAGAGAATGTCGAAGCCATAGTGAAAGCGAGCCTGAATAGGGCGTTTGTCTCTAGTTATAGACCCGAACCCGGATGATCTAACCATGATCAGGTTGAAGCTTAGGTAATACTAAGTGGAGGACCGAACCGACTGATGTTGAAAAATCAGCGGATGAATTGTGGTTAGGGGTGAAATGCCAATCGAATTCGGAGCTAGCTGGTTCTCCCCGAAATGCGTTTTGGCGCAGCGGTAAATGTTATAGTTTAGGGGTAAAGCACTGTTACGTATGCGGGCTGGTAATTCGGTACCAAATCGTTGCAAACTAAGAATACTAAACGTACAATTTGCCAGTGAGACTGTGGGGGATAAGCTCCATTGTCAAGAGGGAAACAGCCCAGAGCACCAGTTAAGGCCCCTAAATAATTGCTAAGTGGTAAAGGAGGTGGGAGTGCATAGACAATCAGGAGGTTTGCTTAGAAGCAGCAACCCTTTAAAGAGTGCGTAATAGCTCACTGATCGAGTAAACCTGCGCCGAAAATGTATGGGACTAAGTAATTTGCCGAAACTGTGCGATATATAAAAATATATCGGTAGGGGAGCGTTCTGTTGTAGGTTGAAGTATTAGCGTAAGCGGGTATGGACGAAGCAGAAGTGAGAATGTCGGCTTGAGTAACGAAAATATAGGTGAGAATCCTATACCCCGAAAACCCAAGGTTTCCTCCGGAAGGCTCGTCCGCGGAGGGTAAGTCAGGACCTAAGGCGAGGCTGAAAAGCGTAGTCGATGGACAACGGGTTAATATTCCCGTACCATTATTTGTTGATATCGAGGGACGGAGAAGGCTAAACTGGCCGGATATTGGTTTACCGGTTTAAACGTTCGAGATTATGAGAAACGGAGAAAACGTTTTGAGTTGAGGCGTGAATACGAGATGCTACGGCATTGAAGCAGTGTATGTCAGACTTCCAAGAAAAGCTCGCAATGTCATAAACAATTAATGCCTGTACCATAACCGACACAGGTGGGTAGGTAGAGTATACTAAGGGGCGCGAGATAACTCTCTCTAAGGAACTCGGCAAAATGACTCCGTAACTTTGGGAGAAGGAGTGCCTTATTTATAAGGTTGCAATAACAAGATCCAAGCAACTGTTTATCAAAAACACAGGTCTCCGCTAAGTCGTAAGACGATGTATGGGGGCTGACGCCTGCCCAGTGCCAGAAGGTTAAAGAAGTTGGTTAGCCCTGCGAAGCTGATAACTGAAGCCCTGGTGAACGGCGGCCGTAACTATAACGGTCCTAAGGTAGCGAAATTCCTTGTCGGGTAAGTTCCGACCCGCACGAAAGGCGTAATGATTTGGATACTGTCTCGGAGAGGGGCTCGGTGAAATAGACTTGTCTGTGAAGATGCGGACTACCTGCACCTGGACAGAAAGACCCTATGAAGCTTTACTGTAACTTGAGATTGAAATTGGACTTTATTTGCGCAGTATAGGTGGGAGACGTTGAAGATAATCTTGCGGGAATATTGGAGTCATCAGTGAGATACCACTCTTGTAATGTTAGATTTCTAACTTTGTATCATTATCTGGTCAAAGAACAGTCTCAGGCGGGCAGTTTGACTGGGGCGGTCGCCTCCCAAACGGTAACGGAGGCGCACAAAGGTTTCCTCTGAACGTGTAGAAATCGTATCTAGAGTGTAAAGGCATAAGGAAGCTTGACTGTGAGACCTACAAGTCGAGCAGGGACGAAAGTCGGTCTTAGTGATCTGACGGTGCTGAGTGGAAAGGCCGTCACTCAACGGATAAAAGTTACTCTAGGGATAACAGGCTGATCTCCCCCAAGAGTTCACATCGACGGGGAGGTTTGGCACCTCGATGTCGGCTCATCGCATCCTGGGGCGGTAGTACGTCCCAAGGGTTGGGCTGTTCGCCCATGAAAGCGGTACGCGAGCTGGGTTCAGAACGTCGTGAGACAGTTCGGTCCATATCCGGTGTAGGCGTTAGAATATTGAGAGGAGCCTTCTTTAGTACGAGAGGACCGAGAAGGACATACCTCTGGTGTACCAGTTATCGTGCCAACGGTAAACGCTGGGTAGCTATGTATGGAGTGGATAACCGCTGAAAGCATCTAAGTGGGAAGCCCACCTCAAGATAAGTATTCTCATCACGTAAGTGAGTAAGGTCACGGTAAGACTAACCGTTTGATAGGCATTAAGTATAAATGTAGTAATATATGAGCTGAGATGTCCTAACAGACCGAGGACTTGAATTTTTTAGAAAGAAATCCTTCATTTTTAGAAATGAGGGATTACTATAAATTACTATTTCTTAATAGTAATTATTTTGCTTTGGTGTTTTTAGTGTATTAAGCGGAACCACACTGATCCATTCCGAACTCAGTTGTGAAACGTTATAAATCGACGACAATACTTGGGGGGGGACCTCCTGGGAAGATAGTTCAATGCCAAAGTTTTTAAACTTAAAGTTAATAACCTGTCAGATTCTTAATGAATCAGACTTCCAAGAACTTATATATAAAATTATACTTTTTATTGCCGTTGTAATTATCTATATTATAGGGAAATTAAAACTTGGAACTAATAGATTAAAAAGAACCTTGATTAAGTTTTATTTATCATTGTAAAAGGTAGACATTTCTAAGAAATATTTAAGATTTCATATATAATATAGATGTACAATAATATAATTGTAGATTAATATTATTTTCTGTATTTAACTTCAAATATTTAGAAAGGATTATCAGTTATGGATACTCGTTTATTAGTAATTGCCGGACCATTATTAATTGCTGCTTCATGGGCATTATTTAATATTGGTCGTCTAGCTATTCAGCAATTCCAACGTTTAACACGTTAATTTTAGTGATGTAAAATGGTGAGATAGAGTTTCAGCTATGTTGTTAAAAGTTTATTTTTATATAAAAATAAACTATAATCTAAGATAATAAATAAATAAAATTATAAAAAATTATGTCTCATACAGTTAAAATTTATGATACGTGCATTGGATGTACTCAATGTGTACGAGCATGTCCTACAGATGTATTAGAGATGGTTCCATGGGATGGATGTAAGGCAGGTCAAATTGCCTCTTCTCCACGTGTAGAAGATTGTGTTGGTTGTAAAAGATGTGAAACTGCTTGTCCTACAGATTTCTTAAGTGTACGTGTATACTTAGGTGCAGAAACAACTCGAAGTTTAGGGTTAGCATATTAATTTTACTGAAAAATAAAGGAATATAGTATATTATAAATTCCTTTATTTTTTATGATAACCAACCGTAACTGTGTAAACCTTTTCCTAAAAAATTAACTCCTAAATAACAAATCCATATAACAAAAAATCCTAAACCTCCTAAAATAGCAGTTTTCTTACCTTCCCATCCTTTTGTAATACGAGCATGTAAATAGGTTGCAAAAACTAACCAAGTAATCAAAGCCCATGTTTCTTTTGGATCCCAACTCCAATAAGAACCCCAAGCTTCATTAGCCCAAATACCTCCGGAAATAATACCAATTGTTAAAAAAGGAAAGCCTAATCCAATAATTCTATAACTCCAATTATCTATACTTTGTAGTAATTTTAACTTACCAAATTCAGATATTTCTGTAGACGGTGATAATAACTTTTTCTCATAATAATCTAACATGATATTATAAAGAGATATGGATGAGTCATCCATTAATTTTAAATTAACGTCCTTATTACGAGAAATAACTAAGAATAAAATACACAACAATGATCCCATGATTAATGTACCATAACTTAATAACATCATACTAACGTGCATCATTAGCCAATTTGATTGTAAAGCTGGTACTAAAGGACTCGATTTCTGCATTTCAGGTGAAAGTGTTAAGTTTGCAAAACCATTAATTAACAAAGCAACTGGAATTAACGTAGCTCCAATTAATTTACTTTTTGTTTTATTTTCAATATATAAATAAACTGTTAATAAAGTCCAAGTTAAAAATAGTAAAGATTCGTATAAATTACTTAATGGGAAGTAACCCGCTACGATCCAACGGGAACAAAGAATAAAAAATAAAAGTAAATTAGCAATTAATGTACTAGATCTACCAAGTTGAGTTAATAATTTTGAATCCCTAAATAAAGCTAAATTAACCCAATAAATTACCATTGCAATTAATAAAATTCCAAAAACTATGTTTGATGAAAAGTTTTGAATTTCATTCCAATCCATGACAGTTCTCCACTAAAATTTTTTATATAAATTATGGCCTAATATAATATACTATTTTAACAGAAAATAGTTGAATTTAGTCTATTTTATTCGTCTTAATTTATTAAATTTTAAGCATATAAAATTATTTAATTTAGAATTGACATTAATTTCTATTTCAAAGTACTATAGTTATAAGTTTGATGAAATTAAAAGATTATGTTATTACTAAGAAAATATGAAATAATGATTCTTCTAACAGAAGAATTTAATGATAGTGAATTAAAAACTTGGGTGTTCAATTTTGCAAAAAGTTTAAGAAAATTTAGTGTTTGTGATATTTCGGTCATTTCTCGTGGTAAGCATAATTTAGCTTATCCTATTGATAGTAAAATGAAAGGTAATTACATTCAATTAAATTTCTCGAGTATGCCAAAATATATTAATAAATTCTCGACTATTTTAAAAATGGATTCCAATGTTTTAAGATTTTTAGTTTTTAATAAACAATCTTAAATAATCAATAATTACAAATATTTTAATAAAATTATTTGTAATTACCGAAAACTTATGATAATATCTATGTAGTTTTAGCATCCTCAGTAGCTCAGTGGTAGAGCAATCGGCTGTTAACCGATTGGTCGTAGGTTCAAGTCCTACCTGGGGAGTTTAGATAAAAAAATTAAAATATGAAAAAAAAATTTGATAAATTAAAAATTGGGGAAAAGTTATTTAACTCGCGATTAATGCTTGGAACTGGAAAATATAAAACAACAGATGATACCATTGAAAGTATTAAAGCAAGCGAATGTGAAATTGTTACAGTCGCAATTCGACGTTTACCTACTAATATAAAAGATGATAATACTAATTTTTTAAGTACTTTAGATTGGAATAAACTTTGGTTATTACCAAACACGGCAGGTGCACAAACAGCTGATGAAGCTATTCGAATTGCCTTCCTTGGGCATGAATTAGCTTGTCAACTTGGACAAGAAGAAAATTTTTTTATTAAATTGGAAGTTATTTCAGATCCAAAATATTTATTACCTGACCCAATTGGTACATTGAAAGCAGCCGAATTTCTTGTAAAAAAAGGCTTTACTGTTTTACCATACATAAATGCAGATCCGATGTTAGCTTTACATTTAGAAGATCTAGGTTGTGCTACTGTAATGCCTTTAGGATCTCCTATTGGTTCAGGTCAAGGTATTAATAATTTAGCAAACATTAAAATTATTATTGAAAATGCTAATGTACCAGTTATTGTAGATGCTGGAATCGGAACACCTAGTGAAGCAACTCTTGCTATGGAAATGGGTGCAGATGGAGTTTTATTAAATACAGCTGTTGCACAATCAAAAAACCCAGCTCAAATGGCTAAAGCTATGAATATGGGCGTTAAAGCTGGTAGATTAGGGTATTTAGCAGGGCGAATGGAAAAAAAATATTACGCGTCAGCTAGTTCTCCATTAAATGATATAAGTAAACTTTAATATTATCGAGTGAAAAATTAGTTTAATTATGATACAACTATTTTATTAACAACAGCTAATAATGTATCTAACAAATGGCGCAGTGTGTTAATATTCTAAGAAAATAATTATTATTTTCTTAGAATATAGCTATTTTGTGAGGTACTCCTCATATTACGAGTCATATATTTCCTTATAGAAATAGGCCACATTTTTACCAGAGAAAATAATCTTAGTTCCAATCCAGTAACCTTTAGATCCCGTATATTGACAGATAGAAACCTTAGACCTTTTTTTTAAACCATGAAACTCAATACTAGGTACATCATCCATTAGAATATGTGGGGTGAAGTACTTAGATAAATTCGAGGCAATTGTTTTAGGATCAGTCAAACCTTGAATATTGAAACTGATCCAATCCACATCTAAATGCTGAGAATCGAAAGTAAGTAATTTCATTGTACTAATTGGAATAAAATTAGCATAATGGTGAAGAAGGATCAGCCGTACAAAGATCTCTAAACTTCTGACACCCTACCGAAGTAGCTTTTAGAGCAGATATAGTAACGATTTTACCAGGTATTGGGCACCAAATTAGTACACCAGATACTGCTTCACAGCCTATAGAAACACAAAATAAACTCCCACATATAACATCGCCTCTAGCAAAATCCTTGCCAGCTTTGAAAGTACCAACACCGGCTCGGCGTCCACTATCGATTGTTAACGCACCTTTAGTGGAGTCTTGAACTCCTTTTGTAAAATTTCCACAAGTTCTCGTGGGAGTGGAGCATTGAACTCTTTATAGGATTCAATAACGTATTTTCGAATAGTATCAACGTCATCATTTGTACCAATCAGCGCGCGTAAACGTTCCATAAACCACGCAAAAAGAGCAAAATTCCCACCAACACTAAATAGTATCGTTGCTATTACAAAAAGGATAAATTGATTACGTTTAGAACCTTTTAAATTCTTTAAGACACTTTCAATTTTTATTTTTAGTAACTCTACCTTATCCAGATTAGTAAGCTCCTTATCGAATAATATTGCTTGGATATCCATTGAATACTGAGGGTCAATTCCTTTTATTCTATGGTATAGTCGCATAAATTTTTTGCCTGGTGCTGAAAGCATAGCCGGACCGTATTTTGCTAATTGAGCAGCTGCATTATCCGCTGTTTCTGACCAAATAGATGCTCCCATAGCCCCTGCGATGGCTGTTTTTATTGCGAAATCGTTCATTAGTACTTTCGCAATCCATAATATAACTGGGTTAGACTTTCCATGAATGTCTAATGTCTAGTGGATCTTTGGCATACTCTGGTACTTTGCCGAGTTCTGGTACGTCTTTTAATTTTTTATTCAATTCTTTTTTTAATTCAGGATTTGCGTGTTCCCAAAACAATTTTTCTATACGTTTAGCTATAACGTAAGGAATACCAACAAAAATAAGATATCTAAATAAAGTTTTCATCATTTGACTATTTAATTAATTTATATTTAAAATATTTATACGTGATTTAAATTTGTCTTTGCTTAAATTCATAGTATACTTAGAGGTTGGGTTAATTTTTGAGTGACTTACATTCTGTCTGACAAACTCGATGTCTAAGGTATTTCTTCATAGGTTTGTGATATAACCAATACAGAAACTATGATTTATAATAGTTGATTTTGATTCAATAGGGTTTGCTACAGAACAAGTCACTTTATTAATATCCATGGTATAAAATTAGATATTATTGATATAGTATATTTTAGAGTTTTTTCAAAAGAGATTCTTATCCATATACGATTTGTGAAAGCTCGGAATAAAGATATAATTAGTTAGACTATAAAATTATTATAGCCTAACTTTCTCATAATTAATTAATTAGATTTTGTATTCCAACGTTCTAAAACTAACGTATTTGATCCATCAGAATTTTGTTTATATTGAATAGGTTGGAATCCGATTTTTTGACTTTCACCAATAATTACTTCACCAGCATATTGTTGAGAAATTTTATCAATAAAATTTTCAACTGGGCATGGTTGTTCCCAAAAACTTATATCTGCAACTAATTCATATTCTTGACCATTCCAAGCAAATTCAATATCATAACCGTTAGATTGAGAAATTACTAAATTTGTGTGATATGCTTTTAATTCAGAATTTGTATTAATTTGTTGTTGTTTATGTGTAATATTTAATCGATTTAATGCTTTTTCTAAATAAAATAAATTTTGAAAACGAGTCTTAATATAAGTAAAGTGTGACATAAATATTATTATTTAATAAATAAACTTAGTTCTAATTATAGTAAAGATTTACTATAATTTACGTCTATTGTTTAATTATTTAAATAGTTATAAAACTTAAGATTGAATCTTAAACTAGTAAAATAATTATTAATATATCTATTTTACTAGTTTAGATATTGAAGGAAAAGAAAACTAAACAAAAAGAGTGAGAGAATTTATTGAGTAATCTCAGCTTTTTTTAATAAATTCATAACAGTTTCTGTTGGTTGAGCACCGCATTTTAACCATTTTTGAATTTTTTCTATTTCAAAATGATAATTTTTTGAAATTGGATCATAATATCCTACTTCTTCTACAGGACGACCATCACGTCGTGACGTATTTTCTGTAATCACTAATCGGTATGAAGGAGAACGTTTGCGTCCAATTCGTTTTAAACGTAATTTTAACATATAAATAAATTTAAGAGTATTTTAATTTTAAATAAAGATAAATAATATAATAATATAATTAACGACGTGAATAATATTCAATAACAAGTAATTCATCTAATTGTAAACCAACATCATTACGATCACAATAATCTAATACTGTTGCTTCTAATTTTGAATTATCAAATTTTAGATGATTTGGAATAGTTGGGACTTGATTATTTTTAATATTATTTTCTATTAAATTTTTTGACGTTGTTTTATCTTTAATTCCAATAATATCATTTAATCGACATTGAAAACTTGGTATACTAACAACTTTATTGTTTACAACAATATGTCCATGATTAACTAATTGGCGAGCTTGGGTAATACTTTTTGCAAACCCTAAAGTAAAACAAAGTGTATCTAATCGCATTTCTAATAATTGAAGCAGAATTAAACCAGTTACACCTTTTCTTCTACGTGCTTCTTTTACGTATCGGTATAATTGATTTTCAGTTAAACCGTAATTAAATTTTAACTTTTGTTTCTCTTCTAAACGTACACCGTATTCTGTTAGTTTTTTAGCAGCACCAGCTGGACTTCCTTCTTTACCAGGACGATTAATTTTATTTGATTTTTTTGTTGTTAAACCCGGTAAAGATCCTAATCTTCGGGTAATTTTTAATTTAGGCCCACGATAACGTGACATATAAATGAATTCTAAATTTGTAAATAATTTTTATAATACTTAAAAGAAAAAATCGAAAGAAGGGCGAGTGATCGGACTTGAACCGACGAATGGTGGAACCACAACCCACTGCCTTAACCACTTGGCCACACCCGCCAGCCTATCTTGACTTCTATATTATCATTTATTATGATTTGACGTCTAGTTTATTTATTAAAAAATTTTTCACTAAGCATATGTCAAAAATAATTAAATTTTCCTTAAATGGTGAAAACTACTATACTAATAGTGATTTATCAATTTCTAAATTAATTGAATATTTTAATTATAATAAATCTTTACTAGTTTTAGAATATAATAACCTGATTTGCCATAAAAAAAATTGGGCTAAAACTTTTATTAAAAAAAATGATAAAATTGAAATTGTTACAATTGTTGGGGGTGGATAATTCTATAAATATTATAGAATTATCTTATCCTTTTAATTATTTTAATTTCGAATTTGAGCCTCAAACTTATTTTTTAAAATTGTTTGTAAATTTATAATAATTTCTTCAATTTTTTTATTTTCTAAAGTTTTCTCATCCGATTGAAAAGTTAATTGTAAACATAAACTTGTATAATTTTCAGGAATCGAAGAACCTCGGTATTCATCTAACAAATTAACTTCAGATAAAAATTTGGTACCATTTAAGTATAGAATGGACTGAAGCTCTTCAAAACTAAAATCTTGTTTAATAATAAAAGACAAATCTTTTACTGTTTTTGGATACGAAAAATATTCTTTATAACTAGTTAACTTATTAATTCGCAATTGGGCTTGAATACTCTCAAAATCAAACTCAAATAAATAAAGATTAAATGGAACATTTAATTTTTTGGCAAGTATGGGATTAATTTGACCAAATAAGCCTAAATAATTTGTATTTGATAAATATAATTCAGCAGTCCGATAAGGATGGAAAATTAAACTTTTTTCTTCGTTTGAATACGTTTTCCAAGAAGGATTTAAATTTAATTGATTACAAAATTGTTCCATTTTACCTTTTGCTTCAAACCAACTTAGTGGAATTGCTTGACTTGACCAATTTGTTTTTGTTTCTATACCTCCAAATACACCTGCTATATGTTCTTTCTCTTCTAAACTATGAAAATCATTTCCTAAAAAAACATGGCCAAACTCAAATCCTTCTAAAGATTTATTTCCTTGTTTTAAGTTTTCTTGAATTGTTCGTAATAAACTTGGCAATAAAGTTGCTCGAAGATATGAATAATCTTCAATTAATGGATTTACTAATTTAATTTTATTAGGTGTAAAAGTTGTTTCATTAACTAATGAATAATGAATTAATTCATTTAAACCTAAATTTAATAAACAATTAGTAATTTTTTTACGTGTTTGATAACTATAATCTTCATTTCCTATTGAGTTGATTTTAGGTAAACGTGATACAAATTGATTAAACCCATGTAATCTTCCAATTTCTTCGACTAAATCAATTTCACGTGTAATATCTTCACTTCGTTCATATGGTACTATAACTTTCCAAATTAAATTGAGGTCACTATAGGTATAATTAAATCCTAAACGAATTAGGTAATTTGTAATTTGTTCAGGAGTAATAAACTTAATTTTATTTTCTTGAGTAATATTAATTGGACCTAAAATTTCTTTAACTGTTTTGTATGATAAATTAATGGGTGCAATTTTTTCCTCTAAATCCTGATTGAAAGTATGAAGTTTAACATTCAAATTAGGATTTGAAATTCGTAATAATGAAAGTAATTTATAAAACGATTCTAATAAATAGGTATTTTTTAAAGATTTTTCATAACGTGCTGATCTATCCGTACGTAAACCTAACATTCTTGATTTTCTACGTATTTCTGTAGAATTAAAAATGCTGCCTTCGATTAGTAAGGATTTCGTATCATTTGAGTAAGCAAATTGTTCATTTGGAATAATCCCAGCAATACTTATTGGTGTATCATTCGCTCGAATAACAGATACTGAATCTGTTAATTGATATTTTGTGTTATTACTTGCACAAAATATTTCATTACCATTCGTATTTTCAATATTTAAATTAAATTGAGAAGTCTTTAATTGTGTAGTAATTTTCTCTAAATCATAGAATTCAAACGGATATCCAGTTTCTAACAAAATATAAGTTTGAAAATCTAATAAATTATTCGTAGGAGTAAAACCAGAACTAATTAATTTTTGCTTCATCCAATTTGGACTAGTAGTATTTGATAAATTTTCTACAGTCATAGTTAAAAATATAGAGCAAAAATTATCTGTGGAAATAGTTTTTGATTGTTTCTCAATATTTGATTTCCAAGTTAATTTATCAAACGAGTTTTCTAAGTAAATTGAAGATTTAAGAGGTTTATCTAACAATGCACCAATTTCTTTTGAAATACCTTGAATAGATAAACTATCGGAACGATTAGCAGTGGCAGAGATATCTAAGCTGATTTGTTTTTGGTTATTTACTTCTATTTCAATAATTTCTTCAACCTCAAATCCACCTAATGTTATTTTCTCAATTAGGTAGTTTAAATCAACAGTTTCAATATCAATTAATTCATTAATCCATTTTAGTGATACTTGCATTTTTGTAGATTCTTTTACTTAATTATATTTACTGAGCTTTAGTGAAAACTAAGCCATTTGTTTCCCCGTATCTTTCCATAAATCTCATAAATCTATCCCACGCTTCTGGGCTTTTCATAATATATATAGATTCAATTGCATCTGGTTTACCATTTACAAATCGAGCATTTACATCCCGGGTTTCAAGGGTTCCTTCATTGTCAATTAGATACATACCAGTAATTTCACCTTCTTTTGCAGTACTTTTATCTAAAATATTTGGATTTTTAAAACTAAAGGTAGCTGTTCCAGTACTCCCGTCTCTGGATCTTGTCAAACGGACGTCTGGCAATACCTTTTCGTCCAAACCTTTTATAAATTGAATTCGTGCATTCATAATTATATATTTTTAAAAATCAATAAAATAACCATATGTTCTGCTGTAATTATGCAAGTTTGAAGTACTAAAAACAACTTTTTTATTATCTAAGTTTATAGAATAATTATTTCAACTGGGGTGGCAGGATTCGAACCTGCGAATGGCGGAGTCAAAGTCCACAGCCTTACCGCTTGGCGACACCCCAAAAAATTTTAAGTTGAAACTTTTAAAAATTTAATTTAAAAGTTTCAATATTGGGCAAGAAGGGATTCGAACCCCTGACACCGTAGTTCGTAGCCACGTGCTCTAGTCCACTGAGCTACAAGCCCAAGATATATTTCCATAATAGATAATACAATAAACATAGCATTTTAGTAAAGTTTAAAAAAAGTTTAATAGAATTTCATTTTCGACTTGTCTAATTAATATTTAAAATATTAAAGTACTATCTCAAATGTTATTACTCATAAGTAAAAATTCGTTTATCAACAAAATAATATATGGCTAAAAAAATCTTATACCAAGACAATGCAAGACGTGCCCTTGAACGAGGTATGGAAATAATGGTGGAAGCTGTTTCAGTTACTTTAGGTCCTAAAGGACGAAATGTAGTATTAGAAAAATCTTATGGATCTCCTCAGATTGTTAATGATGGTGTAACAATTGCAAAAGAAATTAAATTAAAGGATCATATTGAGAATACTGGGGTTTCATTAATTAGACAGGCCGCATCAAAAACAAATGATGTTGCTGGAGATGGTACTACAACAGCTACAGTTTTAGCTTATGCTATGGTTAAAGAAGGGTTAAAAAATGTTGCTGCAGGAGCTAATCCAATCTCAATTAAACTTGGAATGGAGAAGGCAACTCAATATTTAGTGAATCAAATTAATGAATTTGCTCAACCTGTTGAGGAAATTCAATCTATTCAACAAGTTGCTTCTATTTCAGCGGGTAATGATAATGTAATTGGATCACTAATTGCTGATGCATTAGCAAAAGTCGGTAAAGAAGGTGTTATTTCATTAGAAGAAGGTAAAGGAATCGTTACAGAATTAGAAATTACTGAAGGAATGAAATTAGAGAAAGGGTTTATTTCCCCTTACTTTATAACAAATACAGAAAAAATGGAAACACTGTATGATAATCCTTATATTTTGTTAACTGATAAAAGAATAACTCTAGTTCAACAAGATTTATTACCGATCTTAGAACAAATTACTAAAACAAAACGTCCGCTTTTAATAATTGCAGAAGATGTAGAAAAAGAAGCTTTAGCAACATTAATTTTAAATAAATTACGTGGGATTATTAATGTTGTTGCAATTCGAGCACCTGGGTTTGGAGAATTACGTAAACAGATGTTACAAGATATTGCAGTTTTAACAGGTGGTACTGTAATTACTCAAGATGCGGGATTAAGTTTAGATAATATTCAACTAAATTTATTAGGACAGGCTCGTAGAGTTATTGTAAACAAAGATACAACAACTATTGTAGCTGATGGACAAACTTTAGAAGAAATTACAGTACGGTGTGAACAACTTCGAAAACAAATTAATACCGCAGATACCGGGTATGAAAAAGAGAAACTACAAGATAGAATTGCAAAATTATCAGGGGGAATTGCTGTTATTCGTGTTGGGGCTGTCACTGAAACAGAGATGAAAGATAAAAAATTAAGATTAGAAGATGCAATCAATGCTACACGAGCAGCTGTTGAAGAAGGGATTGTACCTGGTGGTGGTTCTACTTTAACACATTTATCGGAGAATTTAATAACATGGGCAAAGACTAATCTAAAAGAAGATGAATTAATTGGAGCCATGATTATTTCTCGAGCGATTTTATCACCATTACGACGTATCGCAGAAAATGCTGGTATTAATGGAGCAGTTATTATTGAAAAAGTTCAACAACAAGAATTTGAAATTGGTTATAATGCTGCACAAAATACCTTTGGGAATATGTATGAAGAAGGTATTGTGGATCCCGCTAAAGTGACTCGTTCTGGTTTACAAAATGCTACTTCTATTGCAAGTATGATTTTAACGACTGAATGTATCATTGTTGATGATAGTAAAACAATAAGTGAATCTTAAGATTCACTTATTGTTTTATAAATTGAAAAAATTATAAATCATTTAAGTCAGACATTGAATCTGAACCAGATTGAGCTTGTGTTGCTACAATCTCTTTCATTTTAGTTTTTAAATTTTCAACTTGTACTTTTAATGTATCAAAATCTTCACTTTGAAGTGTTTCTCTTATATTTTCAATTAATTTTGTAACTTCTTGTTGCTGATCTTCAGATAAATTATCTTTGAACATAGAAATTTCTTTCTCAGCTTCAAAACATAAAGCTTCTGCTTGATTCTTTAAATCGATATTTTCTCGTTTTTCTTTATCTATAGAAGCATATTTTTCAGCCTCTGCTAACATATCTTCCACTTCGCTTTCATTTAAATTGGATGCACCTTGAATAGTCACAGATTGTTCTACACCAGTTTCTTTTTCCTTCGCTTTCACTGATAATATACCATCAACATCAATATCAAATGTAACTTCAATTTGCGGAACACCTCTATCTGCAGATGGAATTCCATCTAATCTAAAGTTACCCAAACTTTTATTACCTGCGACTAACTCTCGTTCACCTTGTAAGATATGAATCTCTACATTTGTTTGATTATCAACTGCTGTCGAGAACATTTCTGATTTTTTAACTGGGATGGTTGTATTTCGAGCAATAATTTTTGTCATAACTCCACCAAGTGTTTCAACACCTAATGATAATGGGGTAACATCTAATAATAAAATATCCTTAATTTCACCTGCTAAAATACCTGCTTGAATTGCAGCTCCAATTGCTACTACTTCATCTGGGTTAACAGATTGATTTGGTTTTTTATTTGTTAAAGATTCTACTAAATCTTGAATTGCTGGAATACGTGTTGACCCTCCTACTAATACAACTTCATTAATATCAGCTTTGTCTAAGCGTGCATCATTTAAAGCTTTTTCTACTGGAATACGACATCGATTAATTAAATCTTCACATAATTTTTCAAAAACTTCTTTTGTTAATTCTTGTTCAATATGCTTTGGTCCAGTTTGATCAGCTGTAATAAATGGTAAAGAAATCGTTGTTTTATCAACTGTTGATAATTCAATTTTAGCTTTTTCAGCAGCTTCAGTTAATCTTTGTAAAGCTTGAATATCCTTTACTAAATCAATTCCTTCTTTTTCTTTAAAGTCATTAATTAACCATTTTACTAAAGCTCCATCAAAATCATCACCCCCTAAATTTGTATCACCTGCTGTGGATAATACTTCAAAAATACCATCACCCACTTCTAAAATAGAAACATCGAATGTTCCACCACCTAAATCAAATACTAAAATCGTCTCATTTTGTTTTTTATCTAAACCATAAGCTAATGAAGCTGCTGTTGGCTCATTAATAATTCGTAATACTTCAACGCCTGCAATTTTACCTGCATCCATTGTAGCTTGTCGTTGAGAATCATTAAAATAAGCTGGAACAGTAATAACTGCCTGTTTTACTTCTTGGCCTAAATAATCCGTTGCATCGTTAATTAATTTTCTTAAAACTTGCGCAGAAATTTCTTCTGGACTAAATTCTTTACTTAAGGCTGGGCAATTAATTTTAATGTTATCATTCTGGTCTTTATTTACTTTATATGGCAATGTTTTTGCTTCTTCACTAATTTCACTTTCTTTTGATCCAATAAATCGTTTTACTGAGAAGAATGTGTTTTCTGGATTAATCACTGCTTGACGCTTAGCAATTTGACCAACTAATAATTCTTGTTTTTTTGTGTATGCAACAATTGATGGTGTTGTTCTTAAGCCTTCAGCATTTATAATTACACTTGGCTGACCCCCTTCAATTGCAGCTACCACTGAATTTGTCGTACCTAAATCAATTCCTACAACTTTTACCATTTTTAAATTTTATTTTTATAATTTATAATTTTACTTAAATTATAAAATATAAAAAATTGATTATTTCCCCTAATAAACCGAATTAAGAAGTATATAAAATAGAAGTGCAATATTACCCTAATGGACATAATTCTATAAATCTTCTAGACTAATAAGAGAATGTGTCAATTTTACTTGATTCATTTAATTTTAAAATTTAAAAGATAACAAATTATCAAATAAATTTGGAGGAGTATTGTGGCTGTAGGTTTATTGGGGAATAAAATTGGCATGACTCAAATTTTTGATGAATCAGGCAATATTATTCCAGTTACAATTTTAAAAGTCGGTCCTTGTGTTGTAACACAAGTAAAGACAAAAGCAAAAGATGGATATGATTCTATTCAAATTGGATATGGAAGTGTTTCAAGTAAAAAATTAACACAACCTCAATTAGGACACTTAGAAAAATCAAATATTCAACCGTTAAGATATTTAAAAGAATTTCGAACAACTCAAGAAGAGGAATTTGAAATTGGCCAAGTTTTAAACGTAGACTCATTTTTACCTGGTCAACTAGTAAATGTGAAAGGAAAAAACATTGGTAAAGGATTCTCTGGTCTTCAAAAACGTCATAACTTTACTCGTGGTCCTATGACACATGGTTCAAAAAACCATAGAGCCCCTGGGTCAATTGGTATGGGTACAACACCTGGTCGTGTTTTACCAGGTAAAAAAATGGCAGGCCAACTAGGAAACAAAATTATGACAGTTAAAAAACTTAAAGTCATTCAAATTGATTCAGAAGAAAATATTTTAGTAATAAAAGGATCAGTTCCTGGTAAACCAGGGAATTTACTAAGTATTGTTCCTTCAGAATAAATTAGTTCTACAGATCAAAAACTATATTGAAATATAAAGTATGACTATTCAAAAATTTATAACATATACTCCATTGGATATAAATGGCAAAGAATTAAACGAGAATCATGAACTAAAATTAGATGTTCTTGAAAATTCAGGAAACTATTTATTACATAAAGATCTTTTACGACATTATAGTTCGCAAAAACAAGGTACAGTATCAACAAAAACAAGAAGTGAAGTTAGAGGTGGTGGACGGAAACCATGGCGTCAAAAAGGTACGGGACGTGCTCGAGCTGGTTCAAATCGTTCGCCATTATGGAAAGGTGGTGGTGTTATTTTTGGACCAAAACCTAAAAAAACTTTTTTAAAATTAAATAAAAAAGAACGTCAATTAGCTTTAAGAACTTTACTATATAACAAAAAAAATAATATTGTTACTATTGCAAATTTAGAAGACGAAATTAAGGAACCAAAAACAAAAAGATTCTTAAAAGTTTGTCAGGATTGTAAAATCGATTTAGAGCAAAAAACATTATTAGTTGTCTCAAAAAAGACAATGCCATTAAAATTATCTACTCAAAATCTTAAAAATCTTGAATTAATTTCTGCTTCAAATTTGAATACACTTAGCTTATTAAAAGCAAAACAAATTATATTAACCCCATTAGCAATAAATGATATAAAGGAGATTTATTGTGATTAATTCTTCGGACTTTTCTCGCAGTAATGCACAAGTTATCAAATACCCTATTATTACTGATAAAGCAACGCGACTTCTAGAAAATAATCAGTATAGTTTTATAGTAGATCGTTATTCTGATAAGATTACAATTAAGACGGCAATTGAATACTTGTTTAACGTAAAAGTTATAAAAGTTAATACATCTCGTCTACCGCGCAAACAAAAACGTGTTGGAAAATATATTGGTTGGAAACCTCAATATAAAAAAGCAATTGTGACTTTATCTGAAGGCGACGTAATAAACTTATTCACTGATAATTAATAAATAAAAAAAAAAATAATCAAGGTTATGAGTATTCGTCTTTATAAATCATATACACCAGGTACAAGAAATCGAGCTCTTTCATCTTTTGACGAAATTACAAAAACTAAACCAGAAAAAAGTTTAGTTAAAAAGAATCATCGTAACAAAGGACGAAATAATCGTGGAGTAATCACAATTCGTCATCGAGGTGGTGGTCATAAAAAACGTTATCGTTTAATTGATTTTAAACGAAATAAGTATGGCATTAAAGGTATTGTAGCATCTATTGAATACGACCCAAATAGAAATGCTCGCATTGCTTTAATTAATTATGTTGATGGTGAAAAACGTTATATATTACATGCTAAGAATTTAAATGTTGGCGACACGATTCTTTCAGGATCTGATGCACCATTAGGTATTGGAAATAATTTACCTTTAGAACAAATTCCTCTAGGAACATCAATTCATAATATCGAATTAATACCAAATCGTGGCGGACAAATTGTTCGTGCAGGTGGGACTTCAGCGAAAATATTAGCAAAAGAAGGTGATTACGTTACTTTACGTTTACCATCAAAAGAAATCCGATTAATTCGCAAAGAATGTTTTGCAACAATCGGTGAAGTTAGCAATAACGATGTGTTTTTAGTACAAAGTGGTAAGGCTGGACGAACACGATGGTTAGGTAAGCGTCCTACTGTTCGTGGTTCAGTAATGAACCCATGTGACCATCCACATGGAGGTGGTGAAGGTCGAGCACCTATTGGTCGTAGTCGTCCCTTAACACCGTGGGGGAAACCTGCGTTAGGTATGAAGACAAGAAAACGTAAAAAATTAAGTAATGCTTATATTCTTCGCCGACGTTCATAAATAAAAATCTTACAAATTTATAAAAATATTTTAGGGATGCCAAGATCATTAAAAAAAACCCCGTTCGTTGCTTATCATTTGTTAAAAAAAATTAATCAAATGAATAAAGCTGGCAAAAAAGACACTATTACAACTTGGTCTCGATCATCTACTATTTTACCAAGTATGATTGGGTTTACCATTGCTGTTTATAATGGAAAACAACATGTTCCCATTTTTATTTCGGATCAATTAGTTGGTCATAAACTAGGAGAATTTGTTTCAACAAGAAACTTCAAATCTCATATTAAAGCTGATAAAAAATCAAAACGTTAATATAAACTAAAAAATGAATCGAATTCTATATGAAAGTCGATGTCGATGCAATGAAGAAATTTCCATAACAAAAAAACGGAATTCAAGTACACGAAGTGAAGGTAAACCTCTTCAATATCCGAATCCAAATGAAATTACCTTTAAGACTTTTAAAATAAAGTACGATAAAAAATTATCTTCTATTGCAAAACTTACGTTAAACAGTTTTCAAAATAAATATATTTACTATGCAATTGATGATATTTTATATTTATTTCAATCAAACCTAACTGAACGTGATAATCTTTTAGCAATTCTTTATTCACCTGTTCTTTCTTTGCAGAATAATTTTTCTATTAATTTTTTTGATATATGGATTCATGAGATATATATTAATGAAGTCTCAAAAGTTAATAAATTTCTTAAAAATGATTCTTCAAATTTTGAACAATTTAGTTATATAACAATTAAATTTTTATATAAAACAAGAGTTCCAGTGAAAAAAGTTGACTCATTATGGTAAATTAAAATATTGAGTCGTCATTCTTTGAAAGATATGAATTCTAAAGTTTTAAATTAATTAAAGAGCTATCATAGTTAGATTTTTAAGAAATTAAAAATTTAAACTTTTTATATAAATATCACAGATTACAAATAAGTATTTATGTTAGACAATCAATCGGTTAAAGCAGTCGCTAAATATATTCGTATGTCTCCTCATAAGATAAGACGAGTTTTAGATCAAATTCGAGGTCGGTCATATCAAGAAGCATTAATGATTTTGGAATTTTTACCTTATGATGCGGGTGGACCCATTTGGCAAGTGGTACATTCAGCAGCAGCAAATGCTAAACATAACTATGGTTTAGATAAAAAAAAATTAATTATCGATGAAATTTTTGCTGATGAAGGACCCAAACTAAAAAGGGTTCGTGCCCGTGCTCAAGGTCGTGGTTATAAAATTTTAAAACCAACTTGTCATATAACGGTTATTATGAAGGAAGATAATTAAAAAAATAATAAATTAAAGGACTAATTCTATGGGTCAAAAAACACATCCTTTAGGATTTAGGTTAGGTATTACACAAGAGCATAAATCAAAGTGGTACGCTAATTTTAATCAATATGCTGATATCTTAGAAGAAGATGATAAAATTCGAACTTATATAAGCACAATATCACAAGCTAATAGTATTGCTAATGTTGTTATTAATCGTAATGGATTAAATGATCAAATTCAATTAAATATTGAAACTGGTAAACCTGGAATATTAGTAGGTGATCTTGGTTCTGGGTTAGAAAAGTTATTAACAAATCTTAAGAAATTATTACCAAAAAGCCGTCAATTAACAATTAATGTTTTTGAAATCGAGAAAGTGGATTTAAATGCAACTTTGCTTGCTGATTTAGTAGCTGAGCAATTAGAAAATCGTGTTGCTTTTAAACGAGCTATGAGAGAAGCTCTACAAAGAGCTCAGAAACAAAATGTAAATGGAATCAAAATTCAAGTTTCAGGACGTCTAAATGGTGCTGAAATGGCAAGAAGTGAATGGATTAGGGAAGGAAGAGTTCCTTTACAAACTTTACGTGCAGAAATTGATTATGCAACAAAAGAAGCTAATACAATTTACGGTGTGTTAGGAATTAAAATTTGGTTATTTAGAAGCGAAATTTTAGCAAAATAAAAACATCTTTAATAATTGAAAGAGATTATATTTTTATCAAATTAATTTTTATGTTAAGTCCAAAAAGAACAAAATACAGAAAGTATCATCGTGGGCGTATGCGTGGTACAAAAACTCGTGGAAATGAACTTTGCTTCGGAAATTTTGGTTTACAAGCACAAGAGCCAAATTGGATAACATCGCGTCAGATCGAAGCTGCTCGTCGAACAATTACCCGTTATACAAAACGTGGTGCTAAATTATGGATTCGAATTTTTCCTGATAAAACTGTAACTGCGCGTGCTGCAGAATCAAGAATGGGGTCAGGTAAGGGTGCTGTTGATTATTGGGTAGCTGTAGTTAAACCAGGAACTATCATTTTTGAGATTGGATCTGTTCCGGAAGGAGTTGCTCGTGGTGCTCTAAATTTAGCAGCTTATAAATTACCGTTAAAAACAAAATTCATTATTAAAGATAATATTAAATAAAGCCATGGGTATACCTCAATTTACTGATATTATTTCATTTTCAAATACAGAAATATCAGAAGCCATTATTGAAACTGAAAACCAATTATTTAATTTACGTTTTAAAAAAGCTACTCGACAAAGTTTTAAATCACATGAGATAAAAAATGCCAAACGTCGTTTAGCTCAACTGAAAACACTTTTAAGTTTAAGATTAAAAGATTTAAACCAAAAAGAAGAAAATGATAAATTAATTACAAATTAAAAATTAAATGGTAAAAAAATATACTATTCAATTGAGAATTAAGGAGTCTTAAATGCCAGTCAAACAGGAAATTGGTATTGTAGTTAGTAATAAAATGGAAAAAACTATCGTAGTAAAGATTGAAGACCGATACCCACATCCAATCTATTCAAAAACGTTAGTAAAAACTAAAAAATATTTAGCTCATGATGAGTTAGAACAGTGTGCAATTGGTGATGAAGTATTAGTTGAAGAATGTCGCCCATTAAGTAAAAAGAAACGTTGGAAGTTAGTAAAAATTCTTTCAAAATCATCGTTAATAAGTTAAATGATATCTTTATGATTTATCCTCAAACAATGTTGACAGTAGCCGATAATACGGGTGCTAAAAAAGTTATGTGTATTAGAGTATTGGGTGGTAATAAAAAATATGCAAAAATTGGTGATACTATTATTGCTGTAGTTAAAGAAGCTATCCCCAATATGCCTGTAAAACGTTCAGATGTAGTTCGAGCAACTATTGTAAGAACTAAAAAAACAATCCGTCGACCAGATGGTATGTATATTAGATTTGATGATAACGCAGCTGTTATTGTAAACATGGACAATAATCCTCGTGGTACACGAGTTTTTGGTCCTGTTGCTCGTGAAATTCGTGATAAAAATTTCTCGAAGATTGTGTCATTAGCACCGGAGGTTTTATAAATGTCAATAAAACATAAAATGCCTATAAAAATTGGCGATACTGTTATGATTATTTCAGGGTTTCACAAAAATGAAACAGGTGAAGTTATCAAAATTAATCACCAAACAGGGAAAATTATTGTAAAAGGCATTAACTTTAAATTTAAACATGTTAAGCCTAATACAGAAAATGAAATTGGTGAAATTAAACAATTTGAAGCACCTATTCATCATTCAAATGTAACATTAAAATTAAACGAAATGTCTTAATATGCTAAATCAACATTCATTAGAAGAGATTGCTGAAATCCATAATTTACTTGGAGATATAAAAACAGAGTATGAGCAAGGTATTAAACCAATTTTAATTAAAAATAGTCCAAAATTATTTAAAAACCCTCATACTGTTCCAAAATTAAAAAAAATCCAAATAAACCGTGGACTTGGATTAGCAGCTCAAAACACAAATATTTTAAAAAAAAATATTGAAGAGTTTGAACGAATTACAGGACAAAAACCAATTATTACAAAATCAAAAAAAGCAATTGCTGGATTTAAAATTCGTGAAGATATGGACTTAGGGTTAACTGTCACTTTACGTGGACAAAAAATGTATACTTTTTTAACTAAGTTAATTTTCTTCACATTTGCTCAAATTCGTGATTTTCGAGGTTTATCGCTAAGAAATTTTGATAAAGCTGGAAACTATACTTTTGGTTTAAAAGAGCAATTAATTTTTCCAGAGATTGAATATGACGAAGTAGATCAAACACAAGGTTTTACAATTAATATTGTTTTAGAACATTGTTCACCTAAATATAGATCAAGATCCATTGATAAAATTTTAAATGGAATGATTCTATTTAAGTTTTTACGTTTTCCTTTAAATGATTGTGGATATTACGAAAAATATTCATCAATTTCGGAGATTAACCGAACATGGGATAAGAAAAAACACTTGAAAAGAAAACGTTGGTCACAAGAATAAAAAAAGATTATATCTAGTAAGGAGAAAATTGTGGTAAATGACACTATTTCAGATATGTTAACACGTATTAGAAATGCAAATATGATCAAACATCAAATTGTCCAAATTCCTTCAACTAAAATGTCTAGATCAATTGCAAAAATTTTAAAAGAAGAAGGATATATTGAAGATTTTGAAAGTTATGTTGAAGATAATAAACACTATCTTTTACTTTCATTAAAATACATTGGAAAATCTAGAGTATCAGTTATTTCAAAACTTAAAAGAATAAGTAAACCTGGCTTACGTGTTTATTCAAATTCTAAGGAATTACCTCGTGTTTTAAATGATTTGGGAATCGCAATTATTTCAACTTCAAAGGGCGTAATGACAAATACAAAAGCTCGAGAACTTGGAATTGGGGGCGAAGTTTTATGTTATATTTGGTAAATAAAAGGAGTTTCTAAGATGTCACGTATTGGTAAATTACCTATTCCAGTACCAAAAGATGTAAATGTAGAGCAAACTGGATCGGAATTAAATGTTAAAGGAAAATTTGGAGCATTAAACTTAACAATTCCAGACACTATTGTTGTTATAAACAATGATAATGTATTAGAAGTTAGTTTAAAAAAGAACACAAGAAACGTTCGGGCATTACATGGTTTATACCGAACATTAATTAATAATATGGTAGTTGGAGTATCAGAACAATTTACTGTAGTTCTTGAATTAAAAGGTGTAGGTTATCGAGCTGTAGTTCAAGGGAAAGAAATTGTTTTAAATTTAGGTTACAGTCACCAGGTTAAAATTGAAATTCCTGAAACTATTTCAGTAGAAGTTGTTCAAAATACAACTGTAAATTTGAAATCATGTGATAAAGAATTATTAGGGTTATTTGCAGCAAACATTCGATCTTGGCGTCGACCAGAGCCTTATAAGGGAAAAGGAATTTTATATAAGGGTGAACAAATTGTTCGTAAAGCTGGTAAATCTGCAAAATAAACTAGTTAATAACCTGTTTTTACATCTTTACAACATTAAAAATTATAACTATGAAATTTTCAAAACGAGCTTTAATTAAATTAAAAAATAAGAATAAAAAATTAAAGCCTAGACAATATAAAAAATTAAAACGTGAAACATTAAGAGGTCGAATTAAAGGGACTGCTGAACGACCAAGATTATCAGTTTATCGCTCTAATGAAAATATCTATGCACAAATAATTGATGATACTAGTGCAAAAACTTTAATTGCTTGTTCAACATTAGACCGTTCTGTAAGATTGGATATTTCTTCTGGTCGAAATTGTGATGCTGCAAGACTTACAGGAGAAAAATTAGCAGAGTTAAGTTTAAAAAAAAATATTAAAAAAATTGTGTTTGATCGTGGTCCTTATCTATATCATGGGCGAATTAAAGCTTTAGCAGATGGAGCACGAGCAAGTGGCCTTCAATTTTAAATTAAATTTTGTACAGGAATATAAAGGTTAAATATATTTTATGAGTAGTGATTTAAAAAAAATAAATAAATTAAAAAAAAATTCTCGACGTTATAATTCTATACAAGAACAAAAATTAGTTGAAAGGTTAATAAAAATTAGTCGAGTTTCCAAAGTAACAAAAGGTGGTAAAAAATTAAGTTTTCGAGCGATTGTTGTAGTCGGCGATGAAAACGGAAGAGTTGGTGTTGGTGTTGCGAAAGCAGATGATGTTGTAAATGCATTTAAAAAAGCCAAAACAGATGGACGTAAAAATTTAATTACCCTTCCAATTACAAAAACATTAAGTATTCCACATAATGTAACTGGTGATTTTGGTGCATGTAAAGTAATTATGCGCCCGTCCATAGAAGGTTCCGGTGTAATTGCTGGGGGTGCCGTTCGGATTGTTTTAGAAGTTGCAGGTGTTAAAAATGTTATCGCAAAACAGCTAGGTTCAAATAATTTATTGAATAATGCAAGAGCAGCAGTTTGTGCTCTAGATAATTTAACAACACAATCTCAAGTAGCAAAGAAACGTGGATTGGATTTAAATTAATTTAATAAATATTCATTAAAAAGAAAAATCGTGAAAATAAATAAAGAAATTCGAGACATTATTCTCAAACGATTATTTGTTAGTCTTGGAATCTTATTACTTATTCGTATAGGGACATTTCTTCCAGTTCCAGGAATTAATCATGTCGATTTAGCTTTTTACCTTCAAAGACATTCAGTTACAAAAAACTTAATCAGTACATTCTCTGGTGATGATACTTTTGTAATTGGATTATTTACATTAAACATATTTCCTTATATAAATGCATCAATTTTAGTTCAACTAATTCTGGGTTTTTCACCTAAATTAGCAAAATTACAAAAAGAAGGAGATTTGGAAGGTCGACGGTCTATTAATCGTTTAACACGTTTTATTACGCTAATTTGGGCAGTTATTCAAAGTGTTAGTCTTGCTGTTTATTTAAAGCAAGTTTTGTTTGATTGGAATTATTTATTAGCAGGTGAAATTGTTATTTGGTTAACAACTGGAGCAATGATAGTATTGTGGTTAAGTGAATTAATTACAGATTACGGATTAGGGAATGGAGCTTCATTACTTATTTATACAAATATTATATCAAGTTTGCCTAATCTTGGTAAAAAAGTAATTGTTGAAAATAGCCAAGATTTTAGTCTTTCCACTGGAATTGGGATTACAGTATTGGTTTTTATTACTTTATATGGAATTGTCTTTTTACAGGAAGGTGTCAGAATTATTCCTTTAATTTCATCAAAACAATTAAACCAATCTTCATTACAAGATTCAACAACAAGTAATAATTATATTCCATTACGTTTTAATCAAGCTGGTGTAATGCCTATTATTTTAACAACTGCAATTCTAGTAGTACCAAATTATATCAATAATTTAGGATTATTGCCTAAAATTGATTTTCCAATAAATTTTGGATCCTTGAAATTTGCTTACTGGATTGGTTATTTTGTTCTAATACTAGTCTTTAGTTCTTTTTATTCGACAATTGTTTTAAACCCAAAAGATATTTCGGATCAGTTACAAAAAATGGCAGTAACAATTCCAGGAATTCGGCCAGGTGTCCAGACTACATTTTATTTAAAACAATTAATGAAGCGTATTACATTAGTTGGTGCAACTATACTTGCTACTTTAGCAACTGTACCCAACTTTATTGAATCAACTTTAAATATTACAAGTTTAAATGGTTTAAGCACAACGTCTTTATTAATTTTAGCCGGTGTTGTATTAGATTTAGTTCGTGAAGTTAAAAATATTTATTATTCAAATATTTATAACAATATGTATTAATAAAATAAGATTATAAATCAAAAATTTAAAATGAAAGTTCGTCCTTCAGTAAAAAAAATGTGTGATAAGTGTCGAGTTATTAAAAGACATGGTAGAGTTATGGTAATTTGTCCAAATCCGAAACATAAACAACGTCAAGGATAATAATTTAAAGGAGTTTATAAAATGGTCAGATTAGTTGGGGTAGATTTACCAAGAAATAAAAGAGTTGCATATGCACTTACTTATATTCATGGAATTGGACTTACATCTGCAAAAAAAATCATTGAAATCGCTGAGATTGATCCAGAAAAAAGAAGTGATGATTTAACTACAGAAGAAACAGTTGCATTACGTCAAACATTAGAAAATATCGATTTAAAGCTTGAAGGTGATTTACGCCGATTTAATGGTTTAAATATAAAACGATTAAATGAAATAAACTGTCATCGTGGGAAAAGACATAGAAACAGTTTACCAGTACGTGGTCAAAGAACACGAACAAATGCTCGATCAAGACGTGGGGCGAAAAAGACAGTTACTGGTAAGAAAAAATAATTTTATTTATAAAATTTGATATATGGCAAAAGCAATTAAAAAATCAACAATCAAAAAAGATAAACATAGTTTTACAAATGGGGTTGTTCATATTCAATCTACATTTAATAATACCATTGTAACAATCACTAACTTAACGGGTGATACTGTGTCTTGGGCTTCAGCAGGAAGTTCAGGTTTTAAGGGGGCACGTAAAAGTACACCATTTGCAGCTCAAACTGCAGCCGAAAAAGCAGCATTAGATGCATTAGGCTCTGGCATGAAAAATGTTGAAATATTAGTCAAAGGTCAAGGTTCAGGTCGTGAAACTGCGATCCGAGCAATTGAAGGAGCAGGTCTTGCAATTATTTCAATTCAAGATATAACAGCAGTTCCACATAATGGTTGTCGACCATCTAAACGACGTCGTGTTTAGAATTTCTATTTCTCATAAATTAAATTATGAACAACATTTCTATTAAATGTCTTAAATTAGAAAAAATTCAATCCGGTAGTTGTTACGGTCAATTTTTAATAAATTCTTTAAAACCCGGGCAAGGAATAACTATTGGAAACCAATTAAGACGAGTACTTTTAGGCGATTTAGGTGGAATAGCTATTTCAGCGGTTCGAATTGCCGGAGTAAGTCATGAATTTTCAACAATCCCAGGTGTTCGAGAAGATATTCTTGAGATTTTATTAAATTTAAAAGGAATTGTTTTTAAAAGTAAAACACAAGATACACAATTTGGGCGATTAAAAATCCAAGGACCAAGTGTTATTACAGCTGATTTAATTCAATTACCACAAAATTTAGAAATTGTTAACCCCAATCATTATATTGCAACAATTTCAACATCGAATATTCTTGAAATTGAATTTAAATTTGAATATGGAGTTGGATATAAATTAGCATCACAAACTTTTTCTGATGAAGCTGAAAATTATTTACAACTCGATACTAGTTTTATGCCAGTTCAGAAAGTAGATTTTAAAATAGAAAATGTTTACGATACTACCAACAATATTACCGAACGTTTATTTATAGATATTTGGACAAATGGTAGTATTTCACCGAATGATGCATTGGAATCAGCGGCTCAGATTATTATTGACTTATTTACTTTATTAATTCACAATAAAGATAAAAACGAGGATAACTCATTAGAAAAACAAACTCATTCACTAAGTATTGAGCCATATACAAATATTGCAATTGAGGAATTACAACTCTCTGTTCGAGCTTATAATTGTTTAAAAAAAGCTCAAATAAATACAGTTGGGGATTTATTGCAATATTCACCCGAAAAATTGCAGGAACTTAAAAATTTTGGCCGAAAATCAGCTGATGAAGTTTTTTCAACATTAAAAAATAAACTAGGTATTATTCTGAAATGATGAATGTTTATTTATAATTTTTTAAGGAACTATTATTTTTCATTATTTATTTTTCAATAAAAATTATGAATTCATTAAATAAAACATTTTTACCAACTAAAAATTACAAAAACCGTAATTGGTTTATCATTGATTGCAAAGGGCAAAAATTAGGTCGACTTGCAACGATTATTGCTACATTATTAAAAGGAAAAATCAAACCACAATATGATCCTTCGGTAGATACTGGGGACTATGTTATTTTAATAAATGCTGATTCTATTATTTTAAATGAAAGTAGTAAACACTATATTGTAAATAAACCTGGTCGACCTGGCCGTTCATTGAAAATAAAAAATGTTGTAGATTGTTTACCTAAATTTACAATTGAACGTGCTGTAAAAGGAATGTTATCGGAAACTGAAACAAAAAGATTAATGAGACGATTACGAATTTATAATAATGAAAATCATTCTCATCAAGCACAAGCACCAATCTTAATTGATGTTTCTAATTTTGCAGATACTCAACAATTTAGCATTTAGACAGTTTTATTAAATTAATATTACTGAAATTTGTAACACAATAATTATAATTATTTAAATTTATGGATTCTAAAATAGAATTAATTTTTCAAAAAGATAAAATTGGTCTAGGAAGACGAAAAAGATCAATCGCAAGAGTTTTTCTTGTTCCTGGGGAAGGAAACCTGATTATTAATAAAAGTCCTGGAGAAAAGTATTTACAATATAATACTAGTTATTTAGATACTGTATGGGCTCCATTAGCTAAATTAAACTTAGAAAAAAGTTATGATATTATAGCACTAGCAAATGGTGGTGGTCTAACGGGCCAAGCTTCAGCTATTCAATTAGGAGTTGCCAGATTATTATGTCAAATGGATAAGGAAAACCGAGTAATTTTAAAGCCATTTGGTCTTTTAACACGTGATGCACGTATAAAAGAACGTAAAAAATATGGTTTACGGAAAGCAAGAAAAGCTCCACAATATTCAAAACGTTAATATTTTACAAATTATGCCAAAATCTGATACACATCCTAAATGGATTGAAAATACTCCGGTTCTGTGTGATGGGAAACCACTTTGTTTAATTGGTTCTACTAAAAAACAATTGCAAGTGGATATTTGGTTAGCAAATCACCCATTTTATACAGATTCGCAGGTTCTTGTCGATACTGAAGGTCGAGTTGAAAAATTTATGAAAAAATATCGTTTAGATACAACAGAAACAACCGATTAATCATTTATAGAAAATTTATGCCAACAATACAACAATTAATTCGTTCAAGACGAGTACAAATAAAAAAAAAAACGAAATCTCCAGCACTTGTAAACTGCCCCCAACGTCGTGGGGTATGTACACGTGTTTATACAACAACTCCAAAAAAACCTAACTCTGCTATTCGAAAGGTTGCAAGGGTTCGTTTAACCTCAGGATTTGAAGTTACAGCTTATATTCCTGGAATTGGTCACAATTTACAAGAACATTCTGTTGTATTAATTCGTGGTGGTCGAGTTAAAGATTTACCAGGTGTCAGATACCATATTGTACGAGGAGCTCTTGATACTGGAGGTGTTAAAGATCGAACACAAGGAAGATCGAAATATGGAGTTAAAAAACCAAAATCTGATAAATAAGAATACGTTAAATTCAAAATTAAATTATGTCGCGTCGAAACATTTCAAAAAAACGTTTTCCCGAAGCTGATTCACTTTATAATAGTTATTTAGTTGGTTTATTAATTACAAGAATTCTAAAATCAGGAAAAAAAACTATTGCCAAAAATATCGTTTATCAAGCTTTTGATATTATAAAGAAAAAAACAAATGATGATCCATTAGCAGTTTTTGAAAGGGCAATTCGCAATGCAAGTCCAGTTGTAGAAGTAAAAGCTCGAAGAGTTGGAGGATCTACTTATCAAGTACCAATTGAAGTAAGTGGTTTTAGAGCAACAAATCTTTCATTACGTTGGATTATTAGATATGCTCATCAGCGAGCAGGAAGAAGTATGGCAATCAAATTAGCCAATGAAATTATTGACACAGCTAATGATATCGGTAATACTATAAAGAAAAAGGAAGAGACTCATAAAATGGCTGAAGCAAATAAAGCTTTTGCACACTTTAGATATTAATTCCAAATCTCTTATTAATCTCGCTAAAAGCTTTAATATAAAAACATAATTTTTATTCTAATAAAGGAATTTTATAATGGCACGTGAAAAATTTGAACGTACAAAACCACACGTTAATATTGGTACTATTGGTCATGTTGATCATGGAAAAACAACATTAACAGCAGCAATTACTGCAACTTTATCGTTAGAAGGAACTGCTGCTGTAAAAGATTATGCTGATATTGATGGTGCACCAGAAGAAAGAGCACGTGGTATTACTATTAATACAGCACACGTAGAATATGAAACAGCAAACCGTCACTATGCTCACGTAGATTGTCCTGGTCACGCTGATTATGTTAAAAATATGATTACTGGTGCAGCTCAAATGGATGGAGCTATTTTAGTAGTTTCAGCAGCAGATGGTCCAATGCCACAAACACGTGAGCACATTTTATTATCAAAACAAGTAGGTGTTCCACATATTGTTGTATTCTTAAACAAAGAAGATCAAGTAGATGATGCTGAGTTAATTGAATTAGTAGAATTAGAAGTACGCGAATTACTTTCAGCTTACGACTTCCCAGGAGATGATATCCCAATTTGTCCTGGTTCTGCTTTACAAGCAATCGAAGCAATTTCTTCAAACCCAGACCTAAGCCGAGGAGATAATCCATGGGTTGATAAAATCTTTGCGTTAATGGATGCTGTAGATGACTATATTCCAACGCCAGAACGTGATACAGAAAAAACGTTTTTAATGGCTATCGAAGATGTTTTCTCAATTACAGGTCGTGGTACAGTTGCAACTGGTCGTATTGAGCGTGGTGTTGTAAAAGTAGGTGATAACGTTGAGATTGTTGGAGTTGGTGAGACACAATCAACAACAATTACTGGTATTGAAATGTTCCAAAAAACCTTAGATGAAGGTTACGCTGGAGATAACGTTGGTATTTTATTACGTGGTGTTACACGTGAAGATATCGAACGTGGTATGGTATTAGCTCAACCAGGTACAATTACACCACATACAAGTTTTGAATCTGAAGTTTACGTTTTAACTAAAGATGAGGGTGGTCGACACACACCATTCTTCACAGGTTATAGACCACAATTCTATGTTAGAACAACGGATGTAACAGGTGCAATTATGCAATTTACAGCAGATGATGGTTCAATTGTTGAGATGGTAATGCCAGGCGATCGTATTAAAATGACTGCCGAATTAATTTATCCTGTAGCAATTGAAGCGGGTATGCGATTTGCAATTCGTGAAGGTGGCCGTACTATTGGTGCAGGTGTAGTTTCTAAAATTGTTAAATAAGTAAAAATTTTTATGGAAGTAAAAACAAATGCAAAAATTCGTGTAAAGTTAGAATCTTTTGACCCTGAATTGTTGGTATCATCATGTCAAAAAATTGTTAACATATTACAAAGTGCTCCATTAAATTCAATTGGAGTAGTTACATTACCAACACGAAAGCGTATTTATTGTGTCTTACGTTCACCTCATGTAGATAAAGATTCAAGAGAACATTTTGAAATCCGTGTTCACAAACGAATTTTAGAAATTCATTATGACGCGGAAGTACCTATTTTTGATTTATTATCAGAAACAGATTTACCTTCTGGTGTTTGTTACCGAATTTGCTTGTCTTAATTTCTAATTATCTGTTTTTATTGAAAATAAATTATTATTTTCAATAAAAACAGATAATTAGAAATGTTAACTATAAGACTATATAAAATTATAGCTAAATATCTCATAAATGAACTAATCTATTATTAATTGAATCTAGATTATTCAATAAATACTCACAGAAATAGTTTTAATGATAAAATTCTAAAAGATGTAAATCACTATTATTTTAAAGAAAATCTTTACTTAACATTTAATATTTTTTAAAGTTTATTGAATTATTTTATCTTTCATCTATATATATTTCTTATATTAAAATGTTATTCTATAAAGATATTCATTTGTTAATGGGAACGGAGGGACTTGAACCCTCACGCCTATCACTAGGCAACGGATTTTAAGTCCGTCGTGTCTACCAATTTCACCACATTCCCTTATTTATTATCCAACTGTTACATTAGTTATGATTTAATAATGATAGTACCAATATTTAAACTTAGAGTAAATAGTATAGTTTTATTTTCTCAAGGCGGCACCCAGATTCGAACTGGGGATAGAGGATTTGCAATCCACTGCCTTACCACTTGGCCATACCGCCAACTAAACTATTTTCTAAGATACTATAACACATTTTTTTAAAATGTATTATAATACTCATTAAAGTAAATAGAATTAGAAATCTCCGAATCTAGATAATATTTTTTATGTTTGAAAAATTTACTGAAGGAGCAATTAAAGTAATTATGTTATCACAAGAAGAAGCCCGTAGAATGGGTCATAATTTTGTGGGAACAGAACAACTTTTATTAGGCGTTATAGGTCAAAGACATGGTATTGGAGCAAGAGCTTTAAAAAAATTAAAAGTTACTCTAAAAAAAGCTCGTAAAGAAATTGAATTGTATATTGGTCGAGGAACTGGCTTTGTTGCATCAGAAATTCCATTTACCCCGAGAGCTAAGCGAGTTTTAGAAATGGCTGTTCATGAAGGTAAAGATTTAGGTCAAAATTTTGTTGGCACGGAGCACATTTTGTTAGCTCTTATTGCTGAATCTGATGGTGTAGCAATGCGAACATTAGATAAACTAAACGTAGATATTCCTAAGTTAAGAAATTTAATTTTAACTTATATTGAAGAAACACAAGAAGAGATTCTACGTCCTTTAACACAAGCAGAGAAATTCTTGCTAGAACGTGAAAAAAAAGGTAGTCCAACTCCAACATTAGATGAGTACGCTGAGAACATTACTAAAGAAGCGATTGACGGTAACTTAGATCCAGTAATTGGTCGTGAAAAAGAAATTGATGATGTTATTGCTGTTTTAGCGAGACGTACCAAAAATAACCCTGTTTTAATTGGTGAACCTGGTGTTGGTAAAACAGCTGTTGCAGAAGGATTAGCTCAATTAATTTTAACAGAAAAAGTTCCTGATTTTTTAGATGGAAGTCTAATCATGGCATTAGATCTTGGTTCAATATTAGCTGGGACAAAATATCGTGGTGAATTTGAAGAACGTTTAAAACGAATTGTAGAAGAAGCTCAAAACGATTCTGCAGTTATTATTGTTATTGATGAAATTCATACATTAGTTGGTGCAGGTGCAGCTGAAGGAGCAGTTGATGCTGCCAATATTTTAAAACCAGCATTAGCACGAGGTAAATTTAGATGTATTGGGGCAACGACAAATGATGAATATCGTAAATATATTGAACGTGATCCTGCGTTAGAACGACGATTCCAACCAGTTCATGTAGAAGAGCCAAGTGTGGGAACAACGATTGAGATTTTACGAGGATTAAGATCAAAATTTGAACAACACCATACATTAAGTTATCATGATAAAGCTTTAGAACAAGCAGCAATTCTTTCGGATAAATATGTTGCTGATCGTTACTTACCAGATAAAGCAATCGATGTTTTAGATGAAGCTGGTGCTCGCGTTCGATTAGAGAATCGACGTTTACCTTTAGGCTTACGTAGCTTAATGCATGAACTACAAGAAACAATTAAAGATAAAGAAGATTGTATTAAAGAACATGATTTTGAAGCTGCAAAACAATTATTAGATCATGAAATGGAAGTTCGGACTCATATTCGAATTATGAAACAGTCTGCTTTAACTAGTGAAGCAAGAGGTTTTAACCGTCGTGATGTTGATATGGTTACAGAAACAGATGTATCAGATGTTATTTCAAATTGGACAGGAATCCCAGTAACAAAACTTACAGGCTCTGAATCAGCCCGCTTATTAAAGATGGAAGATACTCTTCACGAACGAATCATTGGACAAAAACATGCAGTTATTGCTGTTTCAAAAGCGATTCGACGTGCCAGAGTAGGATTACGTAACCCAAATAGACCTATTGCTAGTTTTATTTTTGCTGGCCCTACAGGAGTTGGTAAAACAGAATTAACAAAAGCTCTGTCTGATTACATGTTTAGTAGTGAAGAAAGTATGATTCGGTTAGATATGTCTGAATACATGGAAAAACACACTGTGGCAAAATTAATTGGATCACCTCCAGGGTATGTTGGCTATAATGAAGGTGGGCAATTGACAGAAGCTGTTCGTTCAAAACCATATTCTGTTGTATTATTAGATGAAGTTGAAAAAGCACATCCAGATGTTTTTAATTTGTTATTACAAATTTTAGATGATGGACGATTAACTGACTCAAAAGGACGTGTAATTGATTTTACAAATACGTTAATTATTATGACTACCAACTTAGGTGCCAAAATTATTGAACGTGAAAGTGGAATTAAATCAAAATCTGAAGTAGATAAAGGTTTTAAAATTACACCGGATGCAGTAGTTGGGTGGGAGCCACTTCCAGAACCAATTAAAGATGCCGAATTATTTGAACGTGTGACAAAATTAGTAAATGATGAATTAAAGAATTTCTTCCGACCAGAATTTTTAAATCGTATCGATGATATTATCGTTTTTAATCATTTAACACGAATTGACATTTGGGAAATTTGTGAATTAATGATTAAACAAGTTCAAAAACGTCTAAAAGAAAAAAATATTCATTTAATTGTTGACTTATCTGTTCAAGCATTCT